TTAAGATTTTCAATACCCATGTTTCCCGAAGCGACACTTTGTTTTACTCCTTTCATTTATACTTTAAGCGCGATTGCTATAATATATACTTCCTTGACCACTTCAAGACAGATCGATCTTAAGAAGATCATTGCTTACTCCTCAGTAGCCCATATGAATCTGGTGACTATTGGTATGTTTAGTCGGGCGGCGGCCGTTAGGTCACCTATTTTGAGTTATGGACACACAAGGCCAAAACATGTGTGCCGGGCGTGCGACCCATAAACCTACTAGCAATGGGGGATAAAACATAGCATGTCGCAACAAAAGCTTGATTCGAGGCGTCAGCAAAACACTGCCGTCTGTTCCAAAAAAAAGCCCCTTAGCGCCCCGGGACGGGAGTGGGGGACGGCCCTACGCGCAGGCAACAGCAGCACCGGCTTCACGAAGTCAGAATCTAATCTTTCTGTTGGCTTTCTCAATTCATTCGTAAATAAGAATTTAAGGGCTAGAAGCGAGCGCTTATAGCTGCTTCGCCTGCTTCTTATTATGGCGGCTATGTTGGCGTGGCGAAAATGAACGAAAAGCGATATGAACGTGCTATTTTCAAATCGATTGATAGATAGCCTGATCTGTTCTGATAGATCGAAAGACTAAGAATAGAAAGAGAAGGAATCCATCAATAAAAAGGTTTGGAACCCTTGCAACTATCTATTGATAAGACAACTATCTATTCTTGATCCATCAGAAAGAAATCGATATGTATCTGATGGAGTCTACATCGTACGTAGAGCGCCCAAGCACTTTTTAGGCCAGCTCAGTTCTCTTATCCATCGGTCCAATGCACTGGGCTCATCTCATGGAGGGAAAAGCCAAAATGTAGTTGTGTTGTTGTTGTTCGCCGCTTCGATGCATTCCCTTCTCTCCCCGGCATCGTCCCACACAGAAAGAAAGAGCGCAGAGCCGCGGCCCGACCTGTGGGTCCGCTAACGTAAAGCGAGGAGTTGAGCCTGAACTGGCGAACCGAAGTCACTTTCGGAACCATACTTCCTACAGCTAACACGCGTCCAGTCCAGCGGGAACGCGCAGCGCAAACGAACGAGAGCTGCTATACCGAATCCCCCGCTGGCCATCGGGGACCGAGTGGTAAGGCCATGATCCGCAGGGGAACGGATCACTCATTCTTCCATTGGGGACAGGTGCACGAACGACAACTCCAAACGTCACACATCCGCCGCCTACTTACCGTTTAGGTGGCACCAGCGAGATCCAGCTAAGGAAAAAAAAGTTTCGCGGCTGCTCCACTCCGCCGCGGTCTCATGAACTGAACTTCGTTGCCTTCCCGCGCGCAAAGCGAATGGGCGCTGTGCTGTGGGTCAGTTTCGGGGCGGGGGCTCGAGAGACCAGAAGAATGATTCATTTGGATCGACGGGCTTTTTCAGCCCCAAAACTAAGAATAAATGGAATGTCTGTCTATCCATGAACATCTATTCTATCTGTATAGATAGGGGATCCCTCTATACATATAAAAGTTTCTTATGGGATGATATGATCGCCTAGCCGTAGCCGGCATATCAGCTGCGCTCAATATGCGGGATTTCTGTTGGATCAGATCTTTTGCTTTGACGGAAGCAAGACGAGGAAGCGGAGCTGTCGTATAAGCGGTAGCTTCCCCCGACCGACTAAAATACAAGAGTCGCGGCCTACTTTGATTCAAAAGGGAGGCTATGGGTTTGGACACAAGCAAACGGCTTTCTATCATAGTTGCAAGGGTTCCAAACCTTAACTACTTAAGTACCAAAGGCTGCTTTCGGTTGGTTTCATAAGGGGGCTGTTCACTACAAGCTATCAGCGCTGTCTTAGATTGAACGGAAATAAGATAAGTCGACGTTCATCTCTAAGGCGGGTTTCCGCTGAGAACGGAATAGTGTTCGTGCCCAAAGGCTCTTCAAGACCTAGCTTCTAGAGTTCGCTGCTTTTCCCAGGCCGGAGAAGGGCTTATACTGCTCGCCTATGTTTGGTTTGATATATTCATTTAGTACCAATACAAACTACAACTACACCAAAGCGGAAGGGCCGCTATAGAAGCTAGAAGTAGCCTATAGCATAGTAGTCGGCCTAACCAAAGCGTCACGACAACAAAAAATGACCCTTATGAATGGAATCTTAAGTAGGGGGGGCCCGCCCGCCTACCAATCAAAGAGGCTGAGAGTCAGCGTAAGCTCTTCGAGCTTTCTCCGCCAGAGCTTGAGAGCTTCCCTTCATTCGCTTCGCGGGAGCCGCACGGCACATAGCTGGAAGTCAGAGGGCCCATACTACCTGCCTAACCCTTCGCTCCGAGGGACCGTAGATCGGAAAGCGCCTTCTAAACCACCCCATTCATCCAAAAGGGAAGGGGCCTATGTATTTGCATGACCTCTGTAGATTTTACCCTATCTACACCCGGAGCGAACCCCCTATCGGTCCTGCCACCACGCCGCAGAACGAGAGCTCGTGTGGAACCTTTTATTTCTGGCGTAACTGCGGTGGAACGTAACAAAATATTACGGTCGCGTAACATAAGGGCCGGAGGTACGGTAACCTCGGCCAAAATATGACACCCGAAGGGCCCGGAACGCACAATCCTATCCTATCCGAGCCCTTGCATGCACTTCGGACAGCCGACCGTAGCATCATAAGGAGGACCCCCTTTCGAGGTAAAAAAAGGTACGATACATAGGAAGTTGGTTTTTCTCAACGTGGTGTATAGCACGAAAAACCTTTCGATACAAGATAGAGACGTTCTCACATAAAAGAACGAGAGCTGTTGAGAGGTTCCATAGGCAGCACTTTTGTACATGATCGTAGTATGTCACGTCGTCTCGTCCCCGCTGCATTGAAGAGTATCTATGCACTATGTTCCGGTTCACTGATAAGGAAGATAGAGTTGGGGTGGGGGTCTACGATGTGATACTCAAGTATGACCCGGGGAGATACATGCTAACTATGGGTAGGAAGCAGGAACCTTTATGTAAATAACTTCGGGGGGTTAAAGATCTCTTATACTACCATCGATCGACAGAGCGGAACGACCAGAAAAAGAAGTGAAGTTAGAAAGCCGTATGATAGGTGGTAACTATCTTGTACGGTTCGGGGGGTAATCGGCGTACTCCGATCAGTGGGGTGGGGATCTTTGGCTCTATCGAACATACAGGGAATTGGAGGTAGCATTCCACCGATGTTAAGTCATGGACTGGTTTCTTCAGCCCTTTTTCTATGTGTTGGTGTTCTATATGACCGACATAAGACTCGACTTGTTAGATATTACGGAGGTTTAGTGAGCACCATGCCGAATCTCTCTACCATTTTCTTTTCTTTTACTTTGGCCAATATGAGTTCACCTGGTACTAGCAGCTTTATCGGGGAATTTCTCATCTTAGTAGGAGCTTTCCAAAGAAATAGCTTAGTAGCCACATTAGCCGCGCTTGGGATGATTTTAGGCGCGGCGTATTCCCTTTGGCTATATAATCGTGTGGTTTCTGGAAATTTAAAACCCGATTTCCTCCATAAATTCTCCGATTCAAATGGCAGAGAAGTCTCTATATTTATACCTTTTCTTGTTGGAGGGGCGACCGTCCTTTGAACTACCAAAGAAAAAAGGGTAAACCAATGTGATCATGACGTTGTAGGTGCTTGCGATGGGACGGATGCGACTTCCCTTAGTTGGTTTGGGTGGCATAGCCCGTTGCAGAAGTCCCCCCCTTTTTTTATTTCTTTTTTTAGTCTTTAGGGAGAAAAAGCTTTACCTTACTAATAAAATAAGGCTCGCGCAGGGGCGTTCACTTTTTTTTGGCTGAGCCGTATCTTTCTGGGCGGGACTGAGAGAAAGAAAGGACGGAGGGCAACCATGCATGGTACTTCTCGACCGTGTCTCCGAGGGACAGTTGAACGAGCGACTCATGAATGCTGCCGGGTTGGACGAGCCAATAACTCGAACGCGTTCGGTCTGTTTTTTGAGCAAGAATCACAGCGTTACCTTACCTTCACCATGATACGGACTCCAAGTTCTTATGGCAGAGCACGAGGAGATTTATCATCAATATGATTATGGGAATGGAAACCAGAAGCACGACCGGGGCCTTCGTAGTCCAAAATAAGAAAACCATCAATAACAGTAACGTAAGCATGAGACTCTTTGGTAGTACCGGTGAACCAGATGGCCGCGGCGATGGAATCTGGGACGGAGGACTCGTAGTATCTCTCTAGATCTGGAAAAAGCGAAAGACCCCCTAACGTAATTCGAATGGAGGCTGACCGCTGAGCCCGCTCTGGCCTCGCAGGGCGGGCCCTTGCGGTTGCGAGCTGGAGCTTCCATAGCTTATGACTAGAGCAATGAGAGGGGCCCCAGCAGAGAGAACAGTAAGAATAACGAGCGCTCCGCCCGTCAAGCGGGCGACAGGAGCAGCGGGAAAGTGCTTGTGTTAGGCCAACAGCCCAGTGAACCGGGCGGGGCACTCGACGAAAGGGGGGCACACTGAGCAAGTACGAGAAATTAGCCCCGCTCCGCTTTATTCAAAGCAAGGACCACTACGGGAGAAAAACCAAGGACCTATGGAAGTCAAGTCGGGGCTCGTACCCGGTCAATATTGGATCAAACAATAGGGGAAAAGATCGTACAGTTCCCTACCGAGACAACAGAAACTCTCAACGGATCCTCCGCGCGCTGGGCATACCTCTTCTGTGCGCCTTTATCGTGACGGGAACAGAACAACAGGGAAAGACCCGGCCGATCTGCCCAGGGCTCGAGGGCGAGCTTTATTTAAGAGAGAATGGGAGGGAGTGAATCGAAAGGCTTCCGTTTCCGTTTTTGGTTTGGGGGCTTTCGGGCTCCTCTCGATCTTATTCGTAGTTGGGAAGGGAGAAGGAGTCTAAATCAATGGACATTAATGAACCATCATTGATGGACGTTGCACATGACACGATCAATTCGACTCAAGGCCTGGCGCCATTCCCGGACCTAGCAGCAGACGGGCGGGCCGGGCCTGAATTCAGACCAGACTCTTCTTTGTTTGAGCTGCTCCCACGCACGCAGACCGGAAGATCTCAGTTGTCCTGGACTGGACAAGTACGTAGAGATCCTCGTGGGACCGGGGAGGGAGTCTCAATCGATCTTTTCTAGGATTCCTTATCACGCCACGCACGGAGATCTTTCCATTGATAGATAAGGGAGAGGGCTCCCCCCTTGAACAGACTCTTAAAGGTTAGGTTACTACCTGCCTCTACAGAAGAGGTGTACTTTGTACCGCACGGAGGTCATATAGATCGAAACCCGGAGCGATAAGAACGAAAGCCCTACCCACAGCTACAACTACTGGCGCTTCAAAAGGCTTAGATTCTAAGGGCGCTACTGAAAGCCTTTGGTACTTCGGTAGGGCGAACATCCCTTAAAACCAAAAAAAGGTTTGGAACCCTTCCCCTATTTCTACATTTCATTCTCTATTCGGCCCGCGCCTCAAACAAAATGAGAAAAAAGGAGAGGCCTATTGATTCGAAGTCACTACGAAAGGGTCGGTCAATAGCATAGCTCTTTCTTTTTCTGGTCTCCTTTCGAAGGGAAAGGCCTTCGCATTCCTAATCCGGTAGGGCCGGGCGGCTTTATTTGCCCCAGCTTAGCTTGGCGAATCGCATCCCCGCGCAACGACATTGTTTGTGCGCCCCTTACCGTTCTCGCTCAGTGTTTGCAACGGCTGGGGAGGCAGTCTCGTAGGAAGCGAAGCCTATCGCCACGCCGACCATCAAATACGAGATGGGGCCCCTTCTCAAAGATTTTATGGAATGGCCTAGCCCACCCAAGAGCGCTTATGTCATATGGGAACTCATGGCTGGAAACAATCCTTATGGTTTTGATATCCGGTAGGAATAATAAGATCAAAGTCCAGGTTGGTTTTTGAGCCTAGTGATAGGAGACTATCTAGCTTGGTTCGGAGAGCACTTGTTGGGTATTTTTTTTGTTTCTAAATGTTACGGCCTAAATGCTGAACTATTGACCCTACTTGTTTGGATGGGTGTTCACCCCAAAGTGTTCCCGGACTGCATGCATACATCCGTAAGTAACTTAGTGCAACATGGCAAATTTCATTGAGAGGAATCAGCAAAGAAAAGAAAAACGGGTCAACATCTTAATGTTTATTTGGGAGATTGTCCCCGGGCTGAGGAGTGCCCACATGAGTTCGTTGAGGTGTCTACACAGGAATAAAAACCTCTTTTATATTCTGTCGACAGTTCGGATTGATCCACCTAAGTAGAACGAAAAGGAGGTCTTGTCAGAGCAAAGGGGGGCCAGATCAGAAGCTTTTCTTCCGGGTTGTTCCGACGCATGAGTAGAGGCCCGGTTAATCGGCTTAAGGAGGGAGGGAGTTGTTCATACTCAATTTCCTTTTTTTGAGGGCCAAAGCCATTATTTCATTTAGAAGTCCTTCGGACAGAAGGAGTGATGGGGGGATACCAGTACAATCAAAGACGAGAAAAAGACCTCCACGGAAAGTACTGAAACGATTTGTTTTTTAAAGAGTCGATCCGGAGGAGTTTTAGTCTGTCTAAACTCCGAACCGGTAAATGATATATCTAGGCGATGGCTTCTGCCGATAGGCAGGTATAATAGATAGATAGGCGCCGATACGGGATGAGACGAAAGGGCTCAGGGGACGACGTAGGAGTAGGGGTTGACTTTCTCAGAGTCGGTTGCTGGCGAAGAGGCCCCATCCGAACCACCCTCACCTCATCGACGTGCTAAGGAATTAGAAAGTCTCACGTGTGAATGAGATCGAGAAGAAAGCTCCAGCTTTATAGAATAAAGATATTTAATTGCAATTTCTCAGCTAGAATCAAAAACAGAAGTAGACCTAAAAGCCGGATGGAAGGGTCAAAAGTTCAGAAGTTCTTCATGAATATTCTTCATGAATAATTGATAAACGCACTAGGATCTCGATACTTGATCCTAGCCCTCGGATCTTAGGAAAGAAGGAGCAGCATAGCTGCGAAGGGCGGTCCATCTCGCTAACGGACTCGGATAGGAAGGTGATTTCGACCAATGGAAATAGAAAGGGCTTTCGGGCGATGACTCTTTGCCAAATCATCTGATACGTGGAAGTCATTTTTACGTTCTGTTCTCTCCCCTTGTTTCGGGGATAATGCAACTGCAGACAAAGACGGACGCGGAACAGGACCAACCGCTGAACCGCTGAAGGGATCTCAGGTACCCGTCAGATTCAGACAACTATGTTGTAAGCAATTAACTCTTTTAGTAGATTGTACTTCTATTTCAATTGTTGAAACTGTCATCATCATAGAAGCTACTAGCTTTCTGTTTTCGCAAAGAAGAGGACTTGTAAATAGAAAGATGCCGAAGCAGCGAATAGAATAGAGGAACTAGGCCTATTGGTAGGCTGAGAAAAATGTATTGATTGCTGAGATGTTGTGCACAACCAGGCTTTGCCGGGCAAGAGGGTCCTAAGAGGAGATTCGTCACTATAAATTGCTTAAAAGAAGAATTGAATCTCATGTGATCATCCCTAGACAAAGTGTGGTTCACTAAACGGGACTATCGAGTAGCATGAATTGGATCTTTCCCAATAGAATTTGGAAATCCAAAGGCTACCAGGAAATAAACAACTACCCCATCTGAGTCGCTACTCAGCTCTCCTTACTTACGGTACCTTCCTTCAGCAGTCGGGGAGGTATCGGATCGTCATTCGGGTTTGATTGAACGAGAATGCCGTGTCGTCCAGCTTCGCAAATAATGAAGCCTGTATTTATTCCTAATTCGGGGTTTGTGAAAAAAGAAATAAAGATCGTAACAAGAGCTCACGGAAGGTGGCCAATTCATAAGCATGCTCTGTCCGTCGTATTCATTAATCGCGGGATTGGATTGAATTCCCAAAGAAAGAAGGCAAAAAGAAGATGATTCTAATATCTTTGGTCCATAGAAAGCCCTTTATGCAACCCCTAATCTCGGCTGTATGCCTGCCTGCTTGTTCGCTCGTCATTTAAAAAGATTGTCTTTCTTCTTCTTGGGCGCACAAGGATGTACGTTTGTTTAGATTCTTCGCAGCCTATTTCATTGGTCCGACTCAGATCTTAATGAAATAGAGTTGCCTTGTTAAGCTTCCTTTTGGATGTACTTCCCATGTAATAGAAGTGAGAACTTTCGAATCCAATTAAAAGGAATGATCATGACTTCTGTGTACCAAAATGTAGATGCCCCTACCTCTTCATCCTATTCCTATGGATGGGCAAATTGACCCGTTAAGGGGGCTTGAGAACCTCTAATTCAGAGTGGGTCCCACATCATCTAGCGCACGGATCTTTCGGGGCGGGACACTGCGAGGAGAAAGCCGAAAGGCAAAGAGTAAACTTCAAGGAAGAAAGATTGGAAAGGTAGTTGAATAATCTCCTTGCCTGCATTGAAATTGCTATGCCTTTCGAATCGGCTGTTGATAGATGCATTGATAAAGTAGCTGGATCATAGTGCCCTTGCAATTATTGGGTCCCTTTTTGAAAAAATTAATTCGAATAAGATAATCAGATGCTACTATGAATAGTTATTTTATGTGATTATCCGTTTTCTGAATCCGATCGATCCAGCTCTGGTGATGAATCACTCACCTCGACCTTCTCTTCACCCGGCCGTCAATACTTCGCTGCTGCGCTTACATCTTCAAAGCCTATCGGTTCACGCCTAACTAAGCCTTCGTGAGGTCAACTTCTTTTAGTTGTTAAACGGAGAAGTTCTATTTATTTTAGACGAGATTTCGATTTCGCGGTGAAGCGGTACTAAAAGACTTCAATCAGCTCTTCTTTGAATTTGAGACGTGTCTTATATTACGATGAATCCACATATCGAGGTCAGAATGGGATCGGGTGTCCAGATACGGCGGGAAGAAGTAGTCCCTCCTGACTTCAAACCATCTGAGACCACCATTGACTCCACTGCGGTGTGGGTTAGATCAACCGAGCAAGAAAGAAACCAAAATCCTGGGAGAGTCTCCAATTCATATTCGCTCTGGCACGGCATTCATACCTATTTTTCTTTAATAGAATGAATTCGAAATCGACTCAATTGAAGAAAGCCTTATATTTATTGTAGAAAGTCCATTTCGGCCCTAAATCTAAGCCAGATCCTTCCCTTTTCGCCTATCGGCTCCGCACCTTCTTACTTTGCGTCAAAAGTCTTACTACGTTTGTTCGAAGCAGGTTAAACCTATAGTATTGTATAATATTGAAGAATTGAAGTCATGTTCATCGGATTCTCTTAAGAGTGAATTATTCTTAGTAGCACCTATGTTAGTGCAACTTCGTCGCGAAATATCTCCATCAAAGAAAGATCAGTTCCATTGGTCCATTGGATATTTATTATCGTACGCAAATATATCTTCAGAGTGAGTCTAAAGACCGCCAGCGGTAGCTGATTAATTTGAAGGAGAAGCTCTTTCTTTGCCTGTGCCTAGCCCTTGCCTTTTGAACCAGGCCTTTTCAGAGCCTTTGGCATCTCTGCCTGCTGATATTATCTATTAGGTACCGATCCGCAGGAATAGAGATAAGCTATTAGCCTTCTTTATAACATTCTTCACCTGAACCCGGTAACCGCTCTGTATAGCGAGCTGAGAATCAGACTTTTTCTGAATCTAAAGTCAAGTAAGGGACCGAACTTCTTCGGAGAAGATCCACTATATACAAGAAAGAACTGAGTTCAGAAGTCATTCCAAAGAATGGAACTCGACGAGAAAGAAGTTGGTACAAAGAACGGATTTTATAAGATAATCAGATGATTGTGGTCGCACATTCAACATAGCGTTCGGACTCCACTACTAAAACCAGCGGTTTTTCCTAGTGGGACTTGGAAGAGAGAAAGCACTTGAGCGTTCCGAAAGAACTTCTGTTACAGTTGCTGGCCGGTTCTTTTCAGACCGGAAGTCCATGCAAGCCGGGCTTACATTAACCAATCGGATACCTCCCTCGAAATGGCCAAGGCTTGATAATCGGGTATAACTCGGAAGCCGGCTTGCGCTGGATTGGCCTCTGGCAGGCATCGCAGCTCTTACCGTGTGCTATGCAATCTGACGGGCCCGTAGGCCAGTAGTGGCCGGCCATGTCTCCGGATCAACCAAGGCATCTTCACAAAGCCATGTGCCCCACTTAGGGGACTCAGTGTTTAAGGGTCGTGAAGTGAAGGTGGATGGAGTAGTCCTTAAAGCTGATGTGATTCCTTTAGGACCCCATAATTTCGACGCCATCTTGGCATAGATTGACCATTCAAGTATCACGCCCTTTTGGAATGCCATTCCAAAGTGATTTCCTTCTCGTAATAGATCTTGAAAGGTAATGGTTTCATAATAGTCTTTTCATTTCTTTTCTCCTTGTGTTTGTTTTCTGTCTTTTCTTTTCTCAGGATTCAATCCAGCCACAGGTTCCCCTATGAACAACTTCCACTCCCCTGCTTTCAACAGCTTTAGCGAATAGGCTTGCTTAGCTCGACTGAGCAGACCGAACTGCGGCTAATGGCGAAAAAAGAGGATGACTAGGATGACTTGGCATCAGATAGTTCAATCGTAACTTCCCCTTTGAATGGAGTTCTTTCTTTCCTTGGTCTTTAGTGACGAAATACGAGATTTCGCTACTCAGTATACGAGTCAGCTCCAAAATTGAAAGCTCTTCGCCGCCGCCACTAGAAAGCTAAAAGGACTTCCCCAACAGTTATCGATGGACACGCAGACTGACTGGCTCGACCAACCTTAGATGATAGAATTCCCGTTCAAATCCTACACCTACAGCCCGTTCTCTCACTAACAAATATGAGAACCTAAAACTGGAGTCCAATCAAGTGAATTAGAGGTTCTCAAGCCCCCGTAATGGAAATTTAACTAACTCATCAGATAGAAAGTCAATCATTATCAAATATGATATTTATTCTCAATGTTAGATAATTTTCTAATCATTAATCGGATTGAACTACCTACTCATTGCAATGAGCATAGGATAAAGGCTTTAAGCGCTCATATGAGAAGAGCAAGTTTGGTGACTTTACGGCACTCAAAGGGATGATAGACCAGAGAGAGATGAGCGCGTACTTTACGCGGGATCATATTGAGAGAACGGGAAAATAAAAAAAGAACGAGAAGAGCATAGCTACGATCTACATGTTTACATATTTAAAGATGTTCCCTTCCTCATTAAGACTTTGTTTTTGGTTCTGATTTGAATATAATTAGCTTAAAAGTCATTCACGGTCTCTCCTACTATTAGGTAGGAAATATGAGAACCTTGACCTCACTTGCAGTGGACAGGGAGATATTAAATCCTATTCGTTGCTACTTTGTACCGTTCTCTGTATGTAGCTTTTGTGAAGATAGACCATAGTGACCAGCTAGTTACGTCACAGACAACATTGTTCCTGCCTTCGCCTGAACACCCGGTGGATGGGCTGTCAACGTCTTTGAGCCCTCTCATTGGCCGAAAAGTTTGGTCCTCAATGGTCGGCAACCGCGTTTAGGGTATACCAAGGTCTTTCGACACTGCCGCGGAGGGGCTTTCAAACAATGAAGACCTAAGCCTAAAGTCAAAAGGCGGTGGTTCCTTTTCCCTTGGCTTATTGAATCAGCGTATGTCCATTCCTTTTTTGAGGATTCCCAGGAGAGAAAGCCTAAGCCGATGTAGATTGAGAAGTAATAAATAGTGTGGTTATAGGGTAAGGTTGTGTATTAGAACTGGGCAATAAAATATAATGATCCAACCTGCTATCTCGACGAAAAGAAACTTATAATGAACTCTCTATTTAAGAGATTTATTCAATGCGCTTATGTATATCATACTAAAAGGGGAAAGCTCTGATATGATATAATCATCCGAGCTGGTAGTTAAGGCATAAAAGAGATAGATATTAAACGAGATTTTCAAAAGAAAGAACCTTATTTTAAAATTCTTCCTCCTCATGAGAGAAGAGCTTCCTTACTGAAGGGAATTTCCTATCTTGGGTGATCTAGGTAGGCGCTACGGCCCCATTTCAGGGCACTATTGAGAGCTCATTGTTGGCTCTGTCACCTTATCAATCGAAAGATCTATAGTTTACGAGATCACTTCTCCGTCCTTCCTTGTTTGAAAGGGGTAGTCCATCTCGACTAGGATTAGCTTTTAGTGTGACCCTTTTTATCTTACCTTTCCACTAGTTGTTCTCAGAATGGGGGATCATCTCATCCTTATTTCTTTTACCCTGTGTTCGTTAAATTGCCTTAGGACTTGAATCCATGGTTTCCATAGTGGTGGGCAATCCAACTCCAGTCCAAAATAGTCAATTCAACTGTCCAAGAATGCTAGAAGTTCGAATAGGACAGACAGAGCGAGAGCGCACCCTTTCAAAGCTTACCAGTTTTTGGCGACTTTCACTTTCAACCCCTTTGACCTCCTACCCAGTAAAGGTGCTGTTCCCGACCTAGGCCGTGTCCCGAGCATCCCGACCCTCCCGCGCTGAGATCCCGACCAGATGTATGTCACCCCGTGTAGAAGTCCATGCGCCCTCGTGTTGACCGCTGGTATGATAGTACATGTAGGGATCGCCCTCTACTGGATATAGGGATACTTGTTCTTCACTGTGAGCTTGTTGAGTGCCCGAATCAACATGGTTAAAAAGAGTCTCTCCTTAAGGCTCTTTGAAAACCTCAACTCTAATCTATGCACAGCCGCAAGGACCCGTCATGCTTGCGCTGGAATAGCACTGGTGCTCCAGTGGGTGCCGATCAATACTAGAACGAAGGTCGGAAGTAGGGCCCTGCGAGAAGCCAAAGGGTAGGAGGATTACATGTCCGAAAGATAGTATGTCGGATGGTCGTAGGCTGTCTTTAGAAAGATAGGCTGGACGTAGGGATGAAGAAAGGGCTATATACTTTTTCTGTGATGGAAATCTGGTTGACAGGGACTTGGAAAGCTTGTTTGGCTTTATTGAGGCATATTTTATATGTCCGCTCTCGGCATTACCATCCTTTAGAATAAAGAACCCTTTTTGATTCTATTCCATCACTAGGGATTCTTGGATTGTTTGTGAGTCCTCTTACATCACTTCACTTCGAAAGATCATTGGCTTCAGACTAATTCTCGTGAGTAGCATTTAGTAGATTTGTAATTATCACACCTAGCTTTGTATTGGTCTTTGATGTGATCGGGGTCCGATGGGTATTTGTCAGCTTCTTAGCCGCGTAGCGCATTCCCCACCCCTTATTAGCCCATACCGGGCCCTGTCGTCCGTCCCCTTACGGTAAAGCTCCCAGGTCACGGTATGAGTCTTTTTTTAGGATTTCTCATCCCTCCGCTCTATACTGAAAACGAGCACTCTAACCGTCTCTCTTATAGATTTATAGGTGATCGGAATGATCCGAGAGACTAATTAATGCAGAAGATGAACCACCTAGGGAATTGGCTTCAAGGTATATTAGACTCCCTACCAGAAAAAAGATTTAATGTGAGTTTGATTTACATCAAATCTTTAATGAATCCTTTAAGTCGATGATAAGAGCGATGCGACGAAGTCAAAGTTGGGATGGGCAGAGAATCAGACTTATTCGTCACAAACGAAAGATTAAATTGCGTATAGAAAGAAAACGAACCACTTCTATGTTGAGGCCGCGTAAAGAGTAGATAAAGCGGAAACCAAGGAGGGGCGATTGTTGAAGGTGATCTCCGACCATTCTCGGAGCTGATGTATATGAGGAATGGCTTTTTGGTCCCTTTCTCCCCTTGGGACTGGAAGTGAATGAGAAGAATTCGATAATAAATTGAATTCAATGAATCGAGACTCGAAAGAACTCAATAGAATCGAACAACGATTCTGTCAGCTCTAGTGGATGACACTCATTTCTCCGGTCTTCAGAGCCCTCAGAGGCTATGGAGGGGGATAGGAATTTTGAGAATGACAAGTGCTTTTCCTTGTCTTAGATTAGTAAGCTAGGCCTATAGAGTTGCATTGCTATTTCATCAAATAAGGTGCACTACAAAGAGCTATCTAAATCCTCTGGGAGATCAAAGGGAGCGGGTTGCGAGTTTATCCTATGAAATTGATTGGTTGATAACAACTCCTCAACAAGGAAAACATCTGCTTGTCTACTTCGATTGGCTGCTTCTTTCCCTTCTTGGCATCAAAGACACCTAGCTGGATCAAGGCAGAGGCCATTTACAAGTAATCTCTGATTGGGAATAGCCTTTTTGGCTCGGTTATGCTGGGCGTATCCGCTCCTTATCTTCGAAGGGGCGTAGCTAGACTGGGCGGGTCTCCTTGGCCGCTCGGCTAGACCTTACTCGTTCTGGATCAAGGTAGCATCACTCTTCGATGGTCGATTCGATCGCTGCTTATCGCCAACTTCTCTCATCCTCTCTTCGGCCAGGTTCGGTGTTCTCGGTTCTGTCGAGCTTTTGGTCTTTCCTGTCAGTAAAGAGGTCAGCTAGCCTTTGAGAAAGAGACTCTCGAGCCACCACGCAACCTATCTAAAGGTGCTCTTTGATCGAATGTACCATCCATAGGGATAGGCCTTAAGACAGACGCAAGCCACTCATGAACAGGACGTAAGAGTCTCTGGTTTATATAATTAGCAATAGCAAATATCCTCGGATTGAACTACCTACTCAGACCGAGAAGGAGGATTGGCTAAGAGCTTTAATAGGTATTAAGAGTGCTTTACTAGGTATTAAGAGTCTAGCCACCTGAGCTGCTGGTTGAGGATTCACTCTTGACTCTTTCTTGGCTTAGGAGCCTCTTCCTCTCCTTTCAGTCTCGCATCTTGAAACCTTTGCTGCCGTGAAGGTATTGATTCCTAAGATGATTCTTTGGCTTCGGGTTCTCTGAGCTCTACCTTTCCACTTCTTGAGGTCGAGTTCCAACCACGAGACCTACTGAATTCTATTTATATTATGGAAGATATAAGAAAAAAGGGCTTACGAAAGCAGTTCTGTCTGGAGAAATTGCTATTTCAAGCCGGTAGCTAATTACGAGGTAGGACGAAGCCTACACGGAAACCCTATCGGAGGGGAGGTAATCACGGCGCGAAGACGGATCGAACCCCTAATGGATTAAAGCGCTGCCCCTTTCCCGATCCACGATGAGATGATAGTTTGAAGAAAAGCTTAAGGGACTACCGAACACCAATATTGCTTCAACTATGCGATAGCGGTCGTCAGTGAATTCGAAGAGAGGAGAACAAGGACTTATCCGCAGCAGTTACATCCCTCTTCGATGTCTTCTCGAACAACTGAACGTGGATAGGGCCATCCCCTTCCTCTCCCTATGGTCTATGGTCGAGATCTCCAAATCTTCCGTCTTCGATTGAGCTTTTTCTTTTGTCTTCCGGTAGCAGATTCCAAACTTTGGGCAGAAGTGTATGGCTCGTTCTCGTTCCAGCCCTTTAGAAAGACAATTCCAGAGCTACTATCAGCGGGTCTGATCTCTACAGAATTCGTCATTTTCCCACCCCCTAGTGGTCATACCTTCATATGAATTCCTTATGAGTTGTTAAACTATTTTTGATTTAGAGGGGCCGAGAATCAAGCCTGGGGATCTAGGAGTACCACCCGCGACGAGGAGACTAGGTTGTGCTCCAATAATGTACACTGACTACGCTGCGGATTCCCAAAGGGTTTTCCGAGAAATCGAACTAAAACTGATGATCTTCTCCTCAATGAAGCTGAGACGTGATTCTGTAGTGCTGCTAAAATAGGCAGCACTTTCTTCGCCTATACAACTTTAATTGAATATGCTTTTAGGTCCGTTCTTCAAAGCAATCTCTACCGCAATGCTAATCATATAAAGTACACCCACCTGGCAGGAATCTTCAATCTCCAAAGCCAGGAAAAGAAAGGGATGTAATTTATGGTTCAACCGATGCGATGAAAAAAAGGTAATACTTTCTGAGTGAAGAGACGGACGTGGGAAAGGAGGGAAATAGTCGCATTACCGTTTAACCCCTCACCTCAGATCAATCTAGGGGAGCGAGTGAGACGATAGTAGGCTAATGCCAGGTTGGTTGGATCTCTCTCCTCTGATTCCCCTCTAGTCGAATAACGATGCGAAGATGCTAAGGAGCGGAAGTAGCCCAATCCATCATAGAGCGAGTGCCATTTCGTTAAAGAAAGACTTATTCTTTTGCCTTTCTTCCTATGGGGCTTTCCCCTGGATCGGGTACAATATACCTTCAGTATAACGAAGGTGCGCCGGTACGATCCAAGAGTATCAGGGATTTTACTGGCTCCGGTTTACCTACTTTAGTAGTTTTAAAAGTGGAATTGTCTTCACTATAATATGCCCAGTGCTTGGGAATGTAGAAAGCAATGCTTCGATTCCCAGATGAACAACTGAAATTCCTTATGCAAATATTGATGCAGATCGAGATTCCTATTCTATTGAGAGTACAGTAATCCCCTCTTCTTAGAAAGCGCGAAGGAGAAAGAGTTCTAGTCGGAAGCTCTTAATTCGTGATGCCCCTCCCCTCGATTTGAGGTAGAAAAGGGTACCACCCACAGATGATGAGGTTGAGGAAGGCGAAGATAAAAGCGAAGTTCCACGAAGCGAATAAAAAAAGGCTGTTGCTGGTATGAGGATTTTCCTATTGAACAGAAATACGGACCGAGTTTCTAAAGGATTGGGAATCATGAGACTGGGAATAAGGAATCCTACTCACCCGAGCGAATAAAGAGGTTCTCGCAGCTAATCTCTAGCCCTTCCTACACGCCTTCCCATTCAATCCTTTAACTCGATTGAGAGAGAAGGAAAAGACTCAACCGAAGACTCAATTTCAAGGCCTACCTGTTCTGTGATCATTCTACGCTATTCGTAATTCGCAATCAATCCCGGTGCTGTCAGCTTCGTATTTGCTTTTACGAAGATTCCACCGCCTAATGTGAATCTCCAACTGTAATAAAAATAATCGTTAGAAAATACTTCGACTGAGCTTGGAAAAACTAACTTGTATGAAACCTGGTACTTTTCTACTTGTCATGGGCACGTGGCTGCTTCTATAGTTTCTTTAGTACCTCCGCATTCCCTAGTAGTATGTCCGATAAACTATGCCCTCATAAACTCATAAGCTCATAAACGAAATCAAACAACAGGAAAAGCCTTAGCCAACTCAAAAGCTTACATGGATTATATGCGGGGTGGGGTCCCTTTTATCTGATTTTAACGATAATTCGTTGAGACCTGGCTATTCAACCGGCTCAGAGGCTGGCTCCCCTCATCTCATCAGACAACATGAATGAGTACTTTCTCTCGAGCTCTCCTTTTTCTAGTGCCTGGGGTGCAGTTAAGCACTGGTCTCTTCCTTAGGATTCCATTCCTGAAAGAAAGCCTCTTCGCTACGCTACTTCCTCATTCGCAGCTACGCTAAGAAGTCGGTGAACAGAACTTGAGTTTGACTTGTTATATTCGGTAGTTTACTATTTCTTGAGAACTACAGGCTCTGGTAAGACCTGTTCTCTAGCAATCGATTCTAGAAACTTGCATCAATCAGGAACTCGCTCGAAACCATAAACTTATCCAACTCCAAAGCTACTTCGGGCAGGTCATTCCGAAGTTGGTCCTTACCTCTTCTCCTTCACTGGAAAAACCTTTCTTCTTATATAAGGAATTGAATTTCAGTTCATCATCGGGATAGCCCGCTCCCGACCTTAAGACAAGAACAAGACTCGCTACCGAACTACCGAAAAGCCGAAACACAAAGAGCGAGAGTTATTTATGGTAGCTGTTCTTTCGAGATTTCCTCAACTTGTGAAGGAATCTAACCATTCAGAAGACTGAATCGCTTTTTCAACTCGCAGCTGTGAATGAAAGGGTTCCTTTACAAAGGGAGTCGTTCAGTAGCAACTTCTCCATTCCTGTAGCCCAAAGAAAAGCCTATATATAATAGGGTAGGGCTAACTTCCTAGTAGAAAACAAACCCGTGTTAGCTGTTGAAAAAAGAACATTGGCTTGCGCGAGAGGGTGTCAAATAGTATTTGCTCTCTGGGGCTTACCGAGGAGCTCCCCTTTAGTCCTCCCTTGAGTAATCGGGTATAGATTGCGCATAGTAGCACTCGGAAGGTCAAGCTGAATCCAATACCAATCCTTTTAACTTGGGGGTTTGAGTATCTATCTCTTCTGTAGGATGGATTAATGGTACACTCCCGCCCTTTAGCGAATAGAATCGACAGCTTCACCCCTCTCCCTATTGGTCGCTTCGTCCTCTTCGATTTACTAAGAATCTCCTTACGGACCCTGACTGAAAGAGCTAAAAAGCATATTAAGGGATTGGTCTTCCCGAGTCTTCTTAACTGACTTCATGACCAGGTATAGATATGTTATCAAATGGGCTTACTCTAATTGTAAGAGTTGCGGAAGTCTCTCTTGCTTCAGAAAGTAGTAGTACAATAAGGAAACTCAAAAGCTAGACCGACTGAAGCGGAAAGACCCTGGCAGTTGAATGATCAAGACCTATAGAATAAGCTGATTCGGGCACTCTGCCATCTAACCTGTACAATAATGACAAGATTCGGTTAACTATTTCGGAACGGGAGACGAAGCCAAGGAAAGACAGCACTTTCATTGAGATATATCAGAAGAGAGATTTGCTTGTTGAACAAGCACTTGTTCATTTGCACCATAACCATGTCTCGTTACCTCCCCTTTACTAATGGCATCCAGTCCCTGGTCAGGAGATTTCGGGTCTCCTATCTAGTAGTAGGCTCGGCACAAAAGCCGATAGGTGAAGAGAGAGAACTCCGATCGGAGATTTAGTGTTCTTAGGCAGGTGATGACAGTCGCCCTCTTCAAGTCCTCTTTTAAGACCTTCCTCGTTCCGGGTAGTAGCCTACTTTAGCTGGGTCAGGTCCGATAGCCTACCAATGGTAAATTGACAATAGTTTACTCATTCCCAGCTCGTAGCTGAAGCCATTAACTCTATTTCTTGAACATGAGATCTCTATTTTTTTATGCAATTTCTTGCCCACGCTGGAAGAGTCTTTTGCTCTTTCTTGGCAGAAGCTTCTCGCAGCAACTATCCATAGCGAGACCCTTGTCTTTGTAGCCTACCTATCTATAGAATAGCACGATATAAGTCCTAACCTATAGCAAGCAACTCTAAATATCGAATCAAGTCTCCGCTCTTTAGATCAGTCCATCCGTAGTTTAGGAAATCCGGTAAATTCTTCCTAAAAATATATGACCTTCCCCTCCCATAAAGAGGGTTTTGTTCTTCCTTTTCTAACAAGGATGATGCGCGACAATGACATTCATTCAATACTAATAAAAAGAAAGCCCGCAGCTGAAAGAGACCGAAGAAGGTGAAACTAGCGCTTAGAGTTCGGTGCTAGGATCAAATCCATACCCTTACTTCAGATAGTTAACGCTTTGCACGAGCTTAGACAGCGGAGATAGATCGAGATAAGGAAAAGATCACATTACTACTCCAGTAATTACCTCTAAGAGGCGGATAAGGCCCAACAACCTAAAAGGCGGACAAGAGCTCTTAAGCCAAGACTATTACTAATTAGTATTAGAGCACCAGCCCTTCTGTAGCAGCAGGAAAGAAATGTTGCCAAGGAGACGCGAAAAGGAAAGCAGAAGCCAAGAAGACCATCTTCAATAGCTGCGGATGTAGCATCTGCACCTTCCATGTAAAGCCCTTCTTTTTAGGAAGGTCTTTCAGATCCTTCTTAAAGCCTTAGGATGAACCTGAAACTGCAAATATCATATATAATAAAGCATCTTCGTTGACTTAAATAAAAGAAGTACTCAGCTACAGAATGATTAGCTTCCTACAGAATGATTAGCTTCCTACTCTGAGATGTCGCGTCGAGTAGAACCCGACATGGAAGCCACCAACCTAAATATCGTTGAAAGACCATTATTAACGTTAACGCCAATGCCTTCGACTTAGAAGATGTATCGTATCTTCAAGAAGTAGGTATAAAGCGATCAGCAAGTGAAGGACCAATCCTTTTTGCCAGTACTGTTGCGAGACTGGTACTTGGCGGGGATAGCGTTGGAAAGCCAGAATTCGATCAAGGCACCAGAGACTGAAGTGGTTCCGTCTACATCGTCCCATCATGCGGATTATTCCTCATATTCCCGTGTCGCCATCGTGGCACACTAGCCTTTGGTTTGTCAACTCCTATAGCTAGCATCACTTCCTTTGCAAACCTCTTTGCTCGCCAAAATACATCCAATGCTGGTTCATCTTTGTGTTCTAAGACCTTTGACAATACCAAACCGACACAGGTGAACAAGACGTTTGGGGTTACGATTGACGGACAAAGTATGGACTTCTCTTACTTTATCACATTGAGTTTGGTAGACGGTTTCTTACCGCTCAGCTGACTCTCTTCGACGAGTGAGAGTACCCCAGCCGGGTAAAGAGCTTAAGCCAAGGCAGCAGCGTAGTAGTTCACAACTAAAGCAAGGGATATGATGTTCAATCAATACCCTTAGGCTTGGGAATTCGCTATTGGATTAGGATTCTAAATAAATAAAGTAAGAATCTTCTCGCCAGAGTCCGATCACCTATTCCTGATTCCCGTTCTTGGATGAGCGAAGACAGCAATCAATCCATTTACGATTTTTAGGACTGGCACGGATGGTGCTCCGATTTGATGAATGATGAGATTCTCTATCGGTTCAGAAGAATTCATACTCTGATAAGCTACTTTGATCAGTTAAAAGTAAGGTTCCTAATCATGGGTTCATTACTTAGGTAGTTCAATCCTAAATCGAGCAGCGTATTCTATACCAGTCACAGCGCACAGGTTTACTTCTTCGGTTGCAGCAGACAGGTTAGTTGCTTGAGCCAAGTCAACAGAGGAGACAACCGAAAGAATTATTCTCGGAAGTAGGGAAATGACATACATAAGAGGCTAAAAACAGGCTTTGAATCGGACTTACTCTGTCTGTCTCCTCTATCCAACTTGCATAACTCGCCTCTTAATTTATGGTTGATGACGTGGAGGGAAAGGAGAGGTGGTTCTAGTGATTGCCTTGACAGAATTCTCAAGTTTAGGGAAAGATGGAGTGATTGTTCTTTGCTGGATACGGGATGTATTTTCTGTCCTTTTACTTGGGTTCTTCGTAAAAGAAAGAAATAGGGTGGTGCTTCAGGAGCGATTAGACAGAGTTTTATGGAATGATAAAGCCATCTTACTCTTTCCTGAAGTCAAAGTTCTTAATTTGACGAGGACTTGTTCGGATCATCATCCGCTCGCTTTTGCACTGAAATGACGTCTCCCACTCCTAGAGAGACTTGTCCTTTTCGTTTTGAAGGAGCATCTTTGTAGCTTTTACAGTTCTTTCTTTCGGTTCAAGGAGGTCAGGTCCATGAGTAATAACTATGATGCTTCTTTCAAAGCCTATCCGCCACGCTTCAAAGCCTAGCGGCTCACCCCCGTATGTACCATTCGTCTATCGGTTCAATAGACCATCATTCTTGCTACTTCCTTCTTCCTTCGGCATACCTACCTTCCTTTTCATTCAGATTTATGCTTCTATTGAATTCATACATCACAATCCTTCTACTGTATTCAAGGTCCGCAATTGACAGAGGATGCTCTTTTCTCGATGATGAAGACGAGATTACCTTGTTTATATATCGGAACGGTTCTTTGGTTTGACCGGGGCAATTGAAGGAATTGATTAGTCAATCGGGGCTCGACTGGTGGGCCAACATCATAATCATTATTACGGAGAGATGGCCGAGTGGTTTAAGGCGTAGCATTGGAACTGCTATGTAGGCTTTTGCTTGCCGGGGGTTCGAATCCCCCTCTTTCCGCACCTTGACCTAATTCGCCAATGTAACTGACTAAACGAGAATATCTTTTCAAAACAGATACTAAAGCCCTATACGAAGGTTACTCAGTCAAGCTCAAAGGTCTACTTTACATACAAGCTCTTCTTCACCAGTCATTCATGAAGAAATATCATCCTTGCTACATTCGGGGCCTAACGTGCTTATCGCTGCGTAGCAAGTAGTTATCAACCCCCTCCGCTAAGATAGAACCGGGGAACGAAGTGGCTGAGCTTTAATAGTAAGGCTTTGGGTATGATTAGGGGGTTCGGAAACTCTTTAAATGTACGCTCTTCTTGCTTGACTTATTAAAGCAGACTAAAGAAAGAAAGCTTCTTTGCCTTAGCATTCATCTTGGCTTCTATATTATACATACTACAGGAGCTGAGGGATAAGGAATGTTTCAGCTTTACCGTAAATCGAAAAGGACGATCAAGTAGTCGGCGAAGCGAACAAGGGTGACAAACTCTATTCTAATATGAGATTTTTCAACTGAAGATTTATTGAATGTTGGCTTTTTTGGAAGGGCATGTAATGCTTTTCTTTCTGAGTCTTTGAGCATTCCGAACACTATCTCCAAATTCAATAATTAATGGAGGCTCAGAGTCCAATAGATCAAAGTGAGAGGACGGTTCAGAGGCTTTGAACCGAGACCAACTTTCGAATGAGGTTTACGAAGGGGTAGTAAAGATCGCATAGTCTGATGCGTCGGTGTTCACTCTTCAAAAGGTTTGCTGTGATCCGGTAGTCTCAAATACCAGTTCCTCTATCACAGCTTGTTTTAAGTCTTTGGGAGGAAGAAGAATGAAAAGCGTCCATTGTCTCATGGGGCAAGCTTACTTAGTGGAAAATATAAGAAAATGTTTGAAGTACTTATTTCCAATGTAACCTAAGCAAGATTGTAGTTTCCCAGCCGGATCTAGGTATCCTTTCGCTTGTCCTTCTTTCAAGGGAAGCATAGCATTTCGCTCCACTTCCGCTTGAGTACCGTACCTATTCTTATTTTATGGTTAGATCAAGCATTTCCTAAATCTATCTGTTCTCCCCCTTATCTTAAATATAGTTAGACTCAAATAAAAAAGGGTAATATTGATCGGCCTATTGTTCACTCTAGTCCATCTCTGAACCTTCGAATCTCTTTGCCCCCCTGTGGCTATTTATTTACTTCGGATCGCCTCGTTAGATCCTTTCCTGTTGAGCTCGGTTGGTAGCTAGTTCGTTTAGTGCCGCAGCTGCTTCCGTACCTTTGATTTGATGAAACTCTCCAGCATCCTCCGCTCCGCTTTCAAGCTATCTCGAATCCCGTTCGACAACAAGACACAGCACAGGAGGGGCAGATCAGCTTTCACAGGGACCTGAAACAAGGATAGGCGAAAGAAAGTGGATTTAAAGAGACTAGATCTGGACTGCTTCCTTTTTTGCGATGGCTCTTCTAGACCGCACGACTGACTCCCAATTTACCCCTGATCACTATCCAATAGAAAGCCTAACTCCCTGTATGATTCGAATCAAAAGAGTGAGATCCTCTTCGTCCCCTCTCCTTTAAGTCGAGTCACTTCGTCCCCTTATGTTATGATACTCTGTAAGTTCCACTCCCTTTAACTCTTTATTCAGTCTTTCCTTTGTCATTGCCGACAGTAAAAAGGCTTAGTTAGATCCATCGGATGAGAGAACCTGCCCCGTTGAAGACAGACTCTTGCTTCAGTTGGGAAATCCAGTGCTAGTCTTTTTCCCTGAATATCGGGTAGGAGGTTGAATCAATAGGAATGCGAGCTAAAGACAGGGATTCTTAAATAGGAGCTAAGACATGGCAATCCTAAGACCTGTTGAATGAGTACGATTTCAAGGAAACGATTTCAATTCAAAGAAAGGAGAAAGAAAGAATTAGTTATCCCGGATCCATTTAATGGCACCCTCCCTCGGTTCTCCCTCTTTCTCAGGAGAATCCTGTCTCATGCAAAAAGTCATGTTACTTTTTCGCGCATACTCAACATGAACTATTTAAACATCAGAGAACAAGAACTCTCGCGCAATCAAAAACGTTGAGGGGGTCGAAGTCCACTCCCACCAAGACAAAGAAGGATATTCAAGAATCACAAGAAACGGATGGAAGGCCTTTCTAAAGAAAGAAAGCTGCAGCTTTCTTAATTACTTCTCAAAATGGAGCTGTTAAACTTCTACTTAGAGTCTTCTTTTTTGGAAGCTGAGGTGGAGCTGCCAATAACTGCAAAAACAAAAAATGCAAAAAGCATATACAAATATGAATCAATCAAACCAACTGGAACTCCCCCATTTTGCCTTAATTTCAGACACATAAATACACCAAAAAAGCTGATATATTACCCTCTCTTGCTGCCTTCTAAGCTTAGCATTTTTTTCAAGTAAATGAGCAACTTCAAGCTCCAACTTCATTTGTGTAAGCCTCGGGCACTCAAATCACAGGAAAAAACAAAAGCATGTCACAAGAAATACTCCACAATTTGCCCTTCTATTTAATAGAACCACTAGCCAAACTATATACAGTATCCAATTTCCTCGAATGCTAAAAATGTATATTGCAGAACAGAGTGAAGAGAGATTTACTTACCTGTTTTCCAGCTCTTGACCGAGCAGCTGACTCTCTGTTCTTCATCATGCGCTTATGCCGCCGATCGACGGAATTTTCATTGTTTTCCTGCGCCCTTTTCTTGGGAAAAGAAGGGAAAACCTAAAACATGGAAAGTAAGTTGGGATGAGAACAATCAAAAGATGGAGCCGTTGAGACACCGCTACGACCGTTCACCGTAGCTGGGTTTGGCCTCAGAATTTCTTATGATAAATCATGGGCTTAATTAATCAATTTGGGCTTATAGGCTTTAAAATCAAAGCCTTTTCTTAACAGGACTTGCAATTAAGGTGGTCAAAATCCATAATCAATTATGAAATTACACTAAATCCGGACCACACATCTTAATGTCAAAGATACATTGTCAATTTTACCCTCAATGTAAATTGTGGTATCAACACTATCCAACCATTCATTCTTCTGATGTAGAAGGTTCTAGCATCTCTTCCAAGACCCTTGAATCCCAAAAGATATCATTTAAATTGCCTTCGCTCTCTGATTATCTTCAGGTCAAGATATCAGGCAAACCAAAGTATAACACAGATTGGTTAGTCTTCTGTTTAACTAGCATGCATACTAAAAAGTCTAAGACAAAAACAGTGAAAACCTCCCAAGCATCATAAGAGTGGCCTGAGGGTTAGTTCCTGGCGATACACCAAATGTTGAGCCATCAACTACTCTGAGTGCATCAATTCCTGTACCATGCTAATTTTGATCAACCACTTTCCCAACAACACACTCCCCAAGGTAATGCCATATGGTGCTCACAGTCCGTCGACAAAAATAAGCCATCTCATCATCGTTAGACTGGTCAGCAGGTAATGCAGGCCCAACAAACCTGAAATTTCTTGTCCCATACCATTTCATTGAACTTGAAATAATCCATGGATTGACTCCTAAATATATCCCCAATCCTGCGTGTACCATTCACACACCTCTCCACATCCATGGGGTTACTGAAGTAATTAAACCATATGATTGGATTAACCCTGACATCTGTTGAGGCCAATCTTAAAGAACCCGATGAAAGAGGCCATACTATCTTCTCCATGATGGTAGCCGCAGTGAGGAAGAGAGGGGGAGCAGGTGTCCTGATAAATGCAGAGCGTGCAGGGTACGTACGAAAAGGGGATGACATTAGATGCAGCTTCAATGTAAGCTCCCCCTGGAGTTATCCCCACAACTTGTATAAGGGACAGCTCTAATGGGACTGGTTGCACAAATGAAATGCCATTCCTTGGATTATCATACAAGAATTGTCCTACAAATGGATGGTGATATGCAACTGGGATTCCCAAAGAAGACAGATAAGGCCTGGGCCCTATTCCACTTAGCAGCAACAATTGCGGGCTCCCAATGGCGCCAGCACTGAGTAGGACCTCACCCTCTTCCCTCACCATGACTTGGTGGTACCTCCCTAGTTCATCACTGAAGACAACCCCAATTGCCGATTGCCTTGACCTCACATTTGAAGAAGAAGTTGATGATGAAGGTGCCAACAAAATCCTCTCCACGCTTGCGTATACGGCTACTTTGATGTTGACGGGTCTTGCTTGCATAATTGAGAAGGTCGGCGGCACTGTGTCTGTTCTCTGAGCTATCAAAGGTGTACCCACCAACCTTGGTCCCAATCAAATGGTCTAGATTGAAGCCATTGTAAGGATCAATCCCTGATTCTATCAACCCATCCCTCACAGCTGATTGCCAGTTCTTTAACTCTGGCCTGAAAACCACTCCCCTCTCCACCCACTCGTAAGACTGGTTAACCAAACCCAGATCCCAATCGACGCCTAAATTCCCATAAAAATCTCTATCTGCTCGGCTGTTGAAACCGGCGTTGATGGCACTGCTGCCCCCAAGAATGCGGCCGCGGGTGTTTGGAACTCCGTCCTCTGACGTAAATGCCTGGGCGGGAGAATCGTAGGTGTTGACCCTCCGTCAACGTGGTCAAGAACCCTTCTTGAGTCATCAATTGTTGGTTTACGTACTACACTCCGCCTCGCCTCTTTCACGGAAAAGAACCGGAAAGGACTGCGACAATGTGGCGGCTAATGGGCAACCTGCGGTTCCTCCTCCTACGATGATGTAATCGAACGAATCTTCCAATGGAAAATCCATTGCATTCAACACAAATTTCAAGTAAACCGGGTCTACTTGTAAGCCAGGGAACCTAATCCAAACTGCCGTTGAGTTTATGGCTGCTTCGGACGCACTAAACTCCGAGTACCATCTCCTTACTGTTAAATAGTGACCAAAGACCAACCATGGCCCCATAGGAAACCTCAACCAGAAACTCAAGGGAAAAAACAGGCTTAAACAGAGGACTACTTCCATCACCAGGTATAGATATGTTATCAAATGGGCTTACTAGTCTAATTCTAGGAGTTGAAGAAGTATCTCTTGCCTAGCAGCAGTACCAATTCCCTAGAGCTCGTGTGCTATTGTCCTATAGCCCACTCCCTCGATAGATAGAGTTGATTAGATAACTCAAGAAACTACAGATTCCATTAAAAAACTTAAGCCTTAGAATGAAGATGATGGTTGAGATTCCTTTAAGTACGGTACCTGAGAAGCAGATTAACAGGAAAGGAAAGGACTAGCAACTATCAAGTAAAAGGCGATGAAGCAGGTGGCTTTGGCCTCAGAGGATCAACAGCAGTTTCGATATATTGGAAATCAGACCCAGAGTTCAAGTTCAAGTGCCAGGAGTAGTGGGGGCGAGAGACCCTAAAAGGCCTCTTTCTTCTGCAAGAGAGACAGTATTTCTCCTCGGAGGTTCTGTATCCAAAAAGTCTTAAAGGATCATGCTGGGAAAGGAAGAGTGGTTACTATTTGTGTTGGCGATCACAGTGCCTGCACCATGATCATTGAGAGAAGCTAAGCTAATATCTTTCCAGACTTCTTCCGTGGTTGGGTTTGGAAAATTTGGAGATGGTGGTGAACAAGGCACAGTTTAGGTTTTCCTCGTCTCCTCTCTCTCAGTCCAGTCCGTAGCTCCCGAACTAAAGGTCGAGTCAAAACATTAGTCGACAAGACCGAAATTGCTGCTGTTTCTGATCCCGATCCTGATTGATTGCTTTAGTCGATCTCTTTTCTTGACACTCCTCCTCTGCGCCGTGCCATTTCCGCTAACACCTCCACTTTTTCATACTGTGGAAACGAACTTCAAATCAACATTGTGTTGTACTCCACTGGAGGAGGGAATAGAAGACACGGGTTCAGGCCAAGTGATGGATTACGAAACAAAACTCCGAAACCTATATATTATTAGATTTTTTCCGCGGATTTAGGAAAAAAGGATCGGAAAAAAATTATCGTAAGAGAATAAATAAATGAAATAGGTTAAAGCTCAAAGGCAGTCCTTCGTCACGAGCCGGATTCGAACCAGCGTCATTATCCAGAAAAAAATGCATGATTCGGATTTAAGCCTTCCCGCTGATCGTGACTTGGTTACCCGGTTCGCCCTCCACAAAAACAAGATTAACGAGGACTACATCCGGAGGGGGAAGAAGCCCTCTTACCCCAGGGGCCTCGGCTCGACGAGAATTTAGCCCCCCCATTTCCCCAAAAAAAATAAAGAACAAAAGCAGCAGAAATAAATAGGAAAACTAAAGGAGATACGGGGGGATCGGTTGGGGCTTCTTCGGGGGGTTTATTCCCCAACAACTCCCAAAAGGAGCTTAAAAATTGTTCAATCTGAGAGAACATATCAGGAATCTGAGAGGAAATCCCAGGAATTTTGTGCTCTATCAGAAAAGAAAACGTAGAGTGAAGGATATAAAGAATACAAGCATTTTGAAAAAAAAATGAAGGTTTCACCTACTCCTTTCTTAGCAAAAATTCCGAGTGGTGGTGGTATAAACAAATTCTTCACTTTCCTCTTCACTTTGATTAATGGACAATTTTTTTCTATTTGTAATTGAAAGAAAATGTAAAGTATATTATCCTTATTATTCATTATAATGAATGAAATGATAAAATTTTTTCTCAGAAGTTCCGAAATTGTTGGGGGGTCATAGGGGCAAGATGGTTTTTTCATCGTTAGTAGAAGGAAATGTCGTCGTTTTTCGAGTCTTGATGACCCGAAATTTGTTTCGCTGTGGAAAAGTCTCATCGACATTACCATAGGGCTTCTGATCAAACAATTAGATATTCCATGCCCTCGGAGAGTGTTTTGTCGTGCCAGGTCACTGAAATATCTTTTGTCTTTATTTAACTCCTGATGAAAAAAATAATAGGGCACTTGAATAGGCAAGAAGGAGGATCGGAACTGAAACTCCAACTTATTACTGAAATAACCTGTCTTCAACCCTGAGATTGATAGCTCCTTAAAGCCAAAACCAAAGCCTTCGAAAACGAGAGAGTTTCCCCTGGCCTGGGGATGGAGCCGGAAAGCGATACTACTAACGGGCAGAACTACTTTCATCCTCTGCAGTAGCTGCAGTAAAGGGCTACAGTACTCAAAAAGAGAGCCAAGGGTCGTGTAAATGGTGTATTTGTCAGTGGTGTACATCATGAATTAAGTGTACGTGGGAAGGGCTAGAGATTTGTTTATTTCGGGGATAGCCCCTCTATTAGAACGTGACCCGCCACCGCCATAACTATTCTTCTTTACTATAATAGGGAGGGACAGAAGAGTTCAGAGGTGGCTAGCTTAACTTAAGAACATGTACCTATATCATCCGCTGGACTAGCTGATTTAGCTTACTCTTTTATTTCTGGGGAAGGGTTCGGGAATGAGGTATTCGCTCAAACAGATGCAATTACTAGTGAAAGAAGAACGAACACCAAATCACCCCTTCGCCTTACGGCTCACCTTCTTCGCCCCCTCGCCTTATTTGAAAGCTCACCCGCTTGAAAGAGCTTTTCTCATCCTATTTCTTGCTTCGAGTGAGAGATAGATAGCAGAATCCGAGTTAGTTGGAAGAAAGGTTGTGGATAACTAGACCTATCAGACTAGTAAGAGTTGAAGAAGTATCTCTTGCCTAGCAGCAGTACCAATTAATGATTTCTTAAGAGAATCCACCTTAGCCAACTCAAAAGCTTAAGCCATTGTTGAGTACCCGAAACGCTATAGAAGAGCAACGATTTCTTAATCTCACCATCTCCTTGTGCATAAGAGCCTCAAAACCCAGGTGATCCGCTCCAGACACCTGAGCATTCTCATCCTTCCTTCCCAGATCAGAAGTAACTTCCTCCAAATCTTGATTCACAACCCCTCTCTACTCTTTGAGTCCCACTCATAAAGATCATCTCTACCAATTGAAACCTGATTATTAACCTGATATCTGCCAGGAAGAATAGGATAGGGCGATTCAATATATGAACCTCCAGAAAGTTCAGGCCCTGGGTCTCCATCCTTACTATTTTCACTAGTAGAAGAAGCAGTTGGTCTAATAACTAGTTTTAGCGGAAACCTTCAACAGCTATAACAACAGAATCTACTGCAATTTCTCCAGTTGTAGAGCCAGTTGGAGATGAAAGTGATGGTGTAAGATATGCCTTTGGTCTAGCTTTTGAGTTAGTTGTCGGTTACTCAGCGGATCCTTCCTTGTCTGATAGTGGGGGATGTTCATTATCAGCAGGCTTTTCGGTCGATTCTAGTCTTTCTTCTTCTTTGAAAAAGGTTCCCGCCTTCCTATGAACGATAGGGGCTTCTCTTGCTTCGGGAATGACAAAAAGTATGCCTTCTCAAGCGGATGCATAAAGGGAAGTCAGGGAAAGAGGAAAAGGAGAAGGCTTAGCTGCACTCAAAATCCTTAACGTCTTACGGTCGAAAGTGAAAGTCCTCATCTTGTCTGATTGCTCCTCTAGTAGGTATGGATTTGCTTTCCTTTCACGTGGAATGGAAGAATCTTGGTGTGAACAAAAGAAAAGACGTAAGCGCGTCTTTCTCTCCTCTGAGAAGTATCCCTCCGCCTTTTACTTGAGGCGAACTGTCTAAGGAGCTGACTTTCGTACCGCTTCTAACAGACCGGGATTTATCATAGCTTATAAATTTACCATAGGTAGGTCCACCCATCTCAATCTAACGACGAAAAGAGGCCGAGAAAAAAGGGTTTACGCCAGCTGAACCAATAGACTAAGAACAGGGTTGGCTTTTACTCGTTAGAGTGAACCGATCAAGCTTTCAAAGAGCGCTTTTTAGCTTCCTATCAATACTTCGGTTTTCAAGACCGACTCTTTCAACCGCTACCTTGACCGACCAGGAAACCAACAGATCCTATGAATCTCCTGCTGTGGCCCCCTCCTTTTATCTTATCCAAACTTCTTTGTTCTTGACAAGTCAAGCGCCTATGAGTGCTATCACAAGTTGAATGAGATATTGTGGTCACTTTCTACCCACTCGTCAACCAATTGAAATCATTTCATTCTCATCCCTTTCTTTGTCGTGCTTTCGCCCGTACGATTTCTCACTTCCGTCAATCCCTACACTAACTCTGCCCGGGTTATAAAATATTTATCTTCCTAAGGCTTCACGAGCTTCATTTATCTCCGCTAGGCGAAGTGGCGTAATTTTGAGTATGAAAGAAAGCGTCCTTGCACGTATCTTTTTTTCTTCCGGGAATGCTCTCCCTTTCTCGAGTGCGTTATATTCAACATACCCAGTCAAGCCTCTGATCTCTCCTACACATGGATCAGATCCACCCGTACCCATAGACATGAACAAATAGGCGCATGCTGTAAAGCTGTTAGGATGAAGGATACCTACCATAGGTATGCATGTAGGGATGGGCCTCTACTATATCGCCGGTACGTGTCAGCGGTTGGTACGGTAGGGATGTCGGCATGAACACCGCGGACCTTAGGTACGAGAGGGATGGACCATATGGATCTATGCGGGGACTCTTAGGGCTCTTTCAATTGGCCTTGTCTCGCTTAACTCGTCGAGTAGTGATTATTCGTTCTAAAAGTATTTCCAAAATCCGTATAATGATTAGGATTAGCCCCCTTGCTTCTATCATGGGTGCTATCATCGTATAATATAATAGATAAAAAAACTCAATTTGCCCCTCTTCCTTTCATCTTTTCCTTGTTTTTGCGTTGATAGGGGAAATGTTGTCACCATCTTTCATTGTTGCGGACGGTTCTTCCTTCTCTTCTATTCACTTTAATTCTTTCTTTATTTTCTTATTGTTCCTCAATCTTCGGAGAATGCGCTCTTATGTTAGCAAGCCGGGGAGTGAGGAAAGCTTCAACTTGAAAGTCAAAGTAAGAATCCGGTTCTTCAAAGCCTTCTTTAGCCCTTTGAAATAGTCCTCGGTTCTTAGCCGATGGGGATAAATTATCCCAACGGTTCCAATTATACGTCGCTTCTTGGCCCACTAATTCTATTGAGTGCCAGAATTGTTGGTGTATAAATATCGCTTCCCGACTTAACCCTCGAGCTAGTATATCATATCCACAGCTATTGACTCTGAGGTAAGCCCATGAAAGCATATATCCCAGCCCTTTACTCTGATGCCCACAAAGAACTTGATTGACGAACTGTCAAGTAATGTCCACCAATGCCCCCGGAGGGAGGCCTTCTTCGCCTTCCACCCAATCAAAGAACCACTCTGAAAGAAAGAGGCTCCGCAAGCCCTTATCGATAAGTTAATTAGGCGCTCTCGGGTATGGATTGGGTAGCACAAACATAAATCATGAACCCGGTGAGCAGCACTCCAGTGAGTTTAACTGTTGTTAGAGCTCTTGTCGAACTAACTGGGCAAGACCGACCTAAGACGTGCAAGATGTCCTCTCCAACTAGTCTTACCGCTTTCACCCCTCTCCTTTTTTTTAGTCGAGCCGTGAACGCCACTTCGCCTAAAGGCTCAGCTCTAAACGACCCTTCTATATCGGCTCACCTCTAAAGACAATTCGCCTTACGGCTCACCTCTTTCGCTCCTCTCCTTCTAGTCGAGCCGTGAACGCCTCAAAGCTGCTATGCTACGCAGCTCACCTCTCCGCTCCATAGAAAACGGCGATTCAGGCTATCTAACTTATCAGTAGTACTATGGGGTAACAATGCAGTCAACATATGAAAAGTAGGAATCGCAGACGAGACAGAACTCACCAAAGTCGACCGACCAGCCAAAGACAATGTCTTCGCTTTCCACCCGGATAACTTAGATTTAACCTTCTCACAATAAGTTCAAGAAAAGTAACCTTTGTAACTCGACCATGTATTAACGGTGTGCCCAAATACTTCCTTAGTCTAAACAGAAGGAGAAGCACAAACAACTCCATCGGAGTTTAGGCAACTTAGATAGTACACACATCCATATCATCTCGAAGCTTCCCGTTTGCCAGACCTATAGGATGACATTTCTCGTGTCAGTCAATCCTGTCTCTCTGAGCTTATGAGCGCGTCTGCTACGCCTTTGCCCACTGCCAATTGGATTCCAAGTTTGCTAGGTGGTTCTCTTTTAGCATCATGAGAGAGCTGGCAGTTGGATTTAAACGGTGGCAAAGCTGCTAGTTTTAAATAGCCGTGAAGTCTAACACGAGATGTATGTCAGTTAAAAATGTACCTATCTCATGGTTAAAAAGGTAATCGAACCCTTTGCATAGTCACTGCACTCTGCACTCTGCACTCTGCTCTCTGCACTCTTCAATCAGAAGAAACTATGCTTGCCCCAATCGGCGTACCCACCATAGAAGAGAAGATCAGATAGTGAGGTGAGATCTACGACCAGCCTTCATTCGAAAGCGCAGATCGTTGCTCTTTCTTTACTTAAGTCCGAACTTTTGAAAGAAGAATCGTCGGAAATCCCCACCACCTTCTGATAGCTCCCACCTACGCATCTACGATAACAAGATCGTAACCCAAGATAGCATAAGCAGGAAACCCGGATCCACTAACTCCCTACTCAACCACACGGTCTTGTGGTGTGCTAGAATGAATAATGTCCAGGAACTATAGAAAGCAAGTGCTTGTCCCGTGCCAACCAACAAAGAGTAACCTTCTCGACGATGGGAACATATTGGCTACAAGCCAAGAGCCCACCCAAGCAGCTGAAAGAGCAGAGCCGAATACACCGATTAACATCTTACCAAGGATGGAAAAGTATCGATTGCATTAGCAAACTAATACAAAAAAGTAGAGCCAATGGCGTACACTGAGCCGGAACCGGATTGATGCTATCGAATAGGTTGAGTAGCTAAAAGGCCTTAGCTGCAAGAACCTTAGCGCGGGTGGAAAGGAAGCTAAATCAGCTAGTTCCTGTCCTGGGCTACTTGTGGTCCTCCCCAATCGTACGCGTGAGGGAAAAGGTCATAGCCTGTGAAAAGGGCTCTTGATGGGTACTTTATTGTACTCCAAATCTCAGAAGAAGATAAGATCCACCCATCGAGACTCATACTCTAAAGAAAGGCCAACCTACAACGATCGATGTGATTCTCCGGTAGAATTCTACTTCTAAGGTTGATCTCGAAAGCTTAACCGCCGAAGCTTAAACGCCGAATTTAATGGAATGCTTTATTGTCTCTCCCTTAATTAATGGTAGGTTGAGGTTGAGTTTTGTAAGGCAATCCCCTCCCTATATAGGAGAAGGAGAAAGACTGATTTTAACGGACATTGCTTCTACGTAGTTTCGTACCCTTGCAGTGGAATAGGGAAGAAAAGCCTTTTTGTCTAATGCGCTACCTGCCTTCTCTTCTGTCTCTGCAGCTAAATCAATAGCGAGCGAGGTTGCAGCTAGAGTTCCTGCAGCTAAGGCAAGGGCAGCTGGTGGATTGGTTGCTTCCCTAAAGGAAAGCGACTTCGACATTAGCGGTGAACATTTAGTTTTTCTGTTAGGGAATGCGATCATAATACGAAATTTGAAATCCCGGGAATGAAAGAAAGGAAACCCCAATCTACTCAATTGAAGAAAGACCGTCTTTTTGCTTTCTTTTTTAACGATTTAGAATTACCTTTCTATACTACAATTGAGAAGTAAGCTAAAAACACGATCAAACTAGACGTTTTCCACTTTGAATGACCCCTCCAACCCCAGAATAGGCTGTTGTGAATGTCCTTGCCCTTTTTCCTTGGTGGGCAGATGTCGTTAGAACAGAAAGTCTTGAAAGTCTTGTATGAGTACCTTCTGTTCCGGTAATTCACCCGGACCCTTGAATCGCTTTCACTCTCAGGTTTAGAGCGAGTGAGTTGGAAATGAAGATTCGGAGATGAGGTTTGGCAATCCTTCTCTAGCTTTCGTTTCGAGATAAATAGAAATTCTCACTAGAGACATTTCAGTAGTTGATTTGGAAGCCTTTTCTTTAAGCCCCAAAGCCTATTATTTATTGGCTCAGTTAGACCCTAGCCTTCCTGTAGCGGCTTGAATACCTATATTAGGCAAGGGAAAAGCTTCTTTCGAAAAGAAAAGGGCCTCCCTGATTTAGGTTCACCCAACAAAAACAAAAAAAATCAATTACAGAGATAAAAGGTAAGCTATCTCTCCAACTCCTTTGTGCTCCGCCATGGCTTTCGGATACGATTCTGATCCGAGAATAGAAATATTGTCTGCAACCCTGAGATGATAACCGGAATAGACAAAGCAAGCAGAAGCGCTAAATCTTTAGTCCCGCTTTGAGTAATCAGTTGGGGAGAAAGGGCTGTTAGTAAGGCAAAGGGGTAGAAAGCTGGTTTTCACTTCTTGCCTTTTCTGATAGGTTTTCAGATAGGGTTGCCCTAATGATGGGTATGTATGGCTCACGGTAAAGTTATATGATTGCGGTAACAGCTTTGCCAGCAAGCTACCTTCCTTTTTTGTCCTTGAGCTTGTTTAATTCCCTGATTGCATAGTCCTGTTGTGTTCTATCTGTCTCGCCCTTGTTCCCTCCCGGGATTTATAATCAAGAAGAAATAGGTCTAAATTCCGTAATGTAATAAGTGAAAGCGCTATTGCTTTCGATCGATGGTTCTATCTTCATAAGAAATTCCTTTCTTTAGGCGAACTCTTTGAAAGAGCTTCCCTTCCCTGTATAGGTTCTTATCCTTTCCTTCGCCTATCCTCAAGTGGGAATTCCTATCTTTCCTTTATAGGGAATGTGCTTCCCGTGCAGCTAGCCAGTCTTCCTAGAGCCCTTATTACCATGGACTTAAGGGAATCTATTCTAGAAACTTTCATGAGCTCGGGAGTTGTTATTGATTTGATTGGGTCATCAGATTGACTGCCCGAGGGACATAGTACAAGAGGATTTTAGTGTCGTGAGAAAGCCTCCATTACCTACCTTGTGGTCAGCCAGATGCTTCGAATCAGGTCAAAGAAAATAGATCCACCTAGCTTTGCTGGTAATTTGAGTTTACAGAGAGATCCAACTAGGACTCCGAATCCACTACTTCCATAAGCAGGAACATAAGCTAGAGGTATTTCCTATGAGCTTGCGGTTGGGTATGTTACGGGCAGGGAAAGGAGTTCAGAGATGGTATATCTCCTTTGGCAAGAGTGGGAAAGGGAAAGGCACAAGGGATTAGTTTAACGTTTGGGTTATTTTACGGGTTAACTATCTGGTTCTACTTTACGAGATTTGTTTTTCTTCTTTGCTTTCTTTCGAAGGGAATGAAAGTAAGCTCAGCTCCTTAGATGAGAAGCCTATTTGTGAACCATCTACTTACTATAGATTCCCCAAGCACTTGACTTTCATACTTAGATGTCGGAGTAGAGAACTTTCCCACGTCATCTTATTCTCTGGGGAGTAGTTACCTATGCCTAGCTAAGGATGCGAAGATGCGAACGAAGGAGCGAGCGGAAGTAGCCCGCCCAGAAGACAAGTAAACTATAGACCGATTCGATTCAAAGGTCTTTGTCAGAGATGCTATCTCACCTGAAAGAGCTGACTTTCGTACCGAAACTTCTCCATCCCGGTCGGAGCAGCTTATTTATTGTCATCGAGATGAATGATCGTACAAAAGACGGTTACCGACTCATAGACTCGCACCTCTTCCATATACGCCATAGCCTCTAGCCCCTTCTTCGCCAACAGAAGCCCATACCTGAACAGCTGATTCCACAATTACAAGGAGTGTAGAAAAGATTTGGGAGGAGATTCCTTTTAGCGGAGGTCTTGCAGTTTAGCCGCCCATGACTTATTCTAAGAACCCGCGAGCAACCTAGAGTAGAGCTCATTTGCTGGCTTAGCTTATGAGTCAATAGCTAATGAGCGGAGAACTACAGGCTCTGTGTAAGACCTGGAAGTCTTATCCTTTGCATCCACTTTCACTAGTAGTTAAGTAGTATCGAACTCTGCATCTCTTGACTCAAGGCTAACTGCTCATCTCCTCCATGAACTTGCTTTTCTGAAGGGAGTGAAAGAGGTGAGCCGTAAGGGGTAAGCGAAGGGATAGAAGGGAAGGGTTTTGAATGCAGAGATTACGCGTTGGGGCGAAACAGAGGGATAGGGCTTTCCGCCTCGATGTTCGGGAGGTAGGCCTAACTCCTTGTCAACGATCAGCTCAGCCGGGTTAGACAGACTCTGATTACGGTGAAACAACCGACACTTCCTTTTCGTCTCGAGGTATCACTGATTCTCGAAAGTGGGTTAAGGTGCGAAAGATTGAATCTCGTATAGAAACGAACCACTTCTCAGAGCTGATACTCGGGGTGGAATGCTCCACCAATTACTGATTTTTCAATCTCTAAATCAGAAACTATTGAACATCCATCTGAAGGGCTTCCGTTAATGGAAGAAGGGGAAATCCTTTTAGAAGAAGGGTATGCTTCCGAAGATGATGTTTTCTTGGCTAGACAAGGAGGTACTAGTATTATCCCTACCAAGTAGGACAAGCCTCGCATTCGATCCCCGTGGAAAAACGCCCTGATCATCAAACTCCTGGGCCGTAATATTGGCTATACCTATTTGTTTGTGCAATCGCCTTCATCAACTATGGTATGTCTGTTAAAGGCTCTCTCCAAGTTATTGACTTGGTGGGCAATGGATACTACTGTGTGCGATTTAGCAACTCTACAGATTATGACTTTGTGTTTACTGGAGGCCCATGCATGATAGCTGATCACTACCTATGCATCAGACGCTGGACACCTTATTTTCGATCTGATGAGGACACTATCGACAAGGTAGTTGGGTTCGATTACGATGCCTATGGAATTTCTACCTATTACCCTAACTCTACGTCAGGAGTACCTATTAGCTTGCGAGAAAGGGCTAGCTGCAGTAGTAGAGTAGTACATTTCATTTGCTTTTTCAGGAGCCCAGTTTAAATGAATTGATAGAGTAAGATTCTGAATAAATCGATAGTTCCCCTTTCACAGCGGCGAAAACAGATGAGAGCGATGCAGATAAAACGAATTCTCTGGAAAAGTTGAAATATGGCAAATACGCGTTTAATTCATTTGAGGTATCAGACATCATCCGCAATGCAATGGTTTGAGTTTTTGCTCACTGATCAATAAGCAATCCCGAGCCCGTTCATGCAAGGAGGATGCCCTCTAGAGATAGCGCCAGTTCCATAAGGATTCACTCCCCCGGTCCCATCAACAACTCGTGATCGAATAGCTGATCTCCTTCTTTTCGGAATGGGCGTAGAATAAATAGTAGTGTTCTTCGGTTAGATTACTGACTTTCCAGGTCTTCCCATTTCATACTATGATGAAGGACTCTTTCGCTTTTGATGGGACTACTCATAAATGCCTGGGCTTAGTAGAGAATTGGTCGAAGGTTACCAATTAAACCTGGGTTCATACCATTCAAAGAGCGACCCAGACGAATGTCAAAGGAAGTCGTTCTTAAGATCAAAGAGGAGATCGAGCGGCTGTTTAAAGCGGGCTTCATCCGAAGAACTAGGTATGCAGAATAGTTATCTAATGTGGTGCCTGTGGTCAAGAAAACTGGTAAGCTAAGGGTCTGTATCGACTTTAGGAACCTCAACTTGTCCACGCCTAAGTATGAATACCCTATGCCCGTCGTAGCCTATTGGTCTCTCATCCTTGTTTGTAGGTAGAATCAGAATCGCGAAGAGAAAAAGGCTAGTCGAGTCAAGAAAGAGAATTTTCCAGAGGGGTGAGTCAAAAGGACAAAGAATGTAGGATCCAAACTTCCACGATCAAATGGCACAGCATCACCAGAAGGATTGATTTTAGTTAAAGGGGAGGGGCTCCTAGAAGAAGCTCCACCTTAAGAAAACTCCCGAAGAAAGAGGCAGGGCGGGCCAAAAACTTAACGTAGCTAATTACGTGTAAGCCCGAAAAGTGAAAACGACATAAAATGGAACGAAAGAAAGCCAATTTCCAGCCGCGGAACGATAGGGCCAGCCGGGGTCAAGCCCTGTTGTTATTGTCCCAGTTGTTATTGAATCCGGAAGTTATTCTAGCCCAGCAAGCGGGGATGCATCGATAAATGCGAGGGATAGATAGAATAGGGAGAAAGGCTAGAAAGAGAAGTTGCAAGTGGAGAAAGGTCTTGAAGAGCCTGAGAGGTGTGGCTAAGGATCCAAAGAGGAACTCGCTTTCAAATGGCTCTGCTCCACCTGAAGGATTGATTTGTTCAATCCGGAAATAGTCTACTCGTTGATCCAGTTAGGAGTCTCAGATGCCAAGACAAAGAGACAAAAAGAAAATAATAAGAGAGAAGTCTGATATGGTTCCCTTCAAAAGTCATATCTTTGGGAAGATCACTCTCAAAATGATAGAACCACTGCCACGGGCTCGCTAACACACCACACCCCATTCGAAGAACCTGACCACTCGACACTCTCGAGAAGGCCAATGAGGCAAGATTCGCGCTCTCAAATGAAAAGCACTTTGCTTTACTTGAAAAAGGAGGACCCTTGTAGGGGCAGGAGAATGTTAGAAATCTATGGCATGAAGACCTACATACAGATAGTTAGATACCGAGGGACATTGGACATTATATATAAGTCAACGGACTAATTATCCTCCGCTCTCACTGAGCCTCTTTGATCCGTGGGGATCTAATCTCCCCCCCAAAAAACCCTATTTATTAACCAAATTAACCAAAAAATATATAAATAAGCTATTTTGAATGACTTCTCTTTTTGGTCCTGTATTCACCAATGATGACGAGATGATCCGAGCTATTCAGATGACGAAATAGACGCAATGCAGCGAACAAGCTTCATACAGTGATGACCTCCGCAGCAGCAGAGGACAAAGAGGGAGTCTTAAACAGACGAACAGCTAAAAACCTCAAATAAGAGGGAGTCGAGACAGACTAGATATCACCATACGATCCTATCTTCTCTTCCGGTTCTTTCTTTGCGGTTGACACATTAGTGGATTCCTCTCCAGGGAGGGGGTACTTGACCATGGACTTCGTCCAATGACGATTTAGGATAGAAAAAGCCTTTAGCTTTAGTTGGGCTTATGCGCTCTCTCTGTAGAGATAGTCGGTGGACACTCTCTCCTGGCCTTCTTGGCTTTTCTTTCCGTTCATCTCCTTAGTTTCTGGCTTCAACATGTTCTTTTAGTTGCACCATCGCCTTGGTTCACCTCTTTCTCTTTCCCTTGCTTCTGGCTCTCCAAGCGGGACAGAGCTAACCAGCTGACCGAAGCAAAGAGCAGAGCGGTTCAAGTGGGTCAATCTATCATTTGATAGTTTTTGCTAACATCACCTTTTTCAACAAACAGAGGAATTACCGGAAAAGAGGAATCTTCAAGAGTCAACCTAGTGATTCAGAAGTTAGGCGTCGTAGGGTTTAGCTCCGAAAAAATAGGAAGCTCCAAAGATTTGCATGAGTGAAAATTCGGCGGAAGTAACGATGGGGGATGGCTCTCCGGTCCGTTGGACGGAGGGGGAGGATCTCCAAGCGCGTAGCCTTTTGAAGGTTAAACCGAATGAACCTGCTCCGGTGGGAGATAAATCCTTGTTGGATATGCCGATAGGCGAATGGGGTTGTTGGTGAATAGGTTTGTTTCGAATTCGAATAGGTTTGCATCAAGGTACGTTTTCCCAAATGTTGATGGCTTGGAGTTCCCCATCTTTGAAGAGAAGGAGAGGTATGGGGATCTAGTATATATAGAGTATAGTCCCTACCGTACGGTGCCCGAACACGATTTATATCTTTCTACCGGGGCCCTCTCTTTCTTTTGGAATTTCATCCACAGAACGAACCAAGAACTGATAGAATTGTTGATGCCACCGCACCGAGAAAGAAGACTGGAATTCATTATTTGAAAAAGAGGGCTAGGTCTAGCCAAGGATTGAGTCCTTTTGGATCTGCTACTCGACCCGTATTCTGTTACAGGTTTGCCTAGCGCTTCCATCGAAAGCTTATACCTGTTGACTTTGAAGCCAATTTCCATCCTCCTTTTAAAGCATCCCGTTCTTCGATTTCTGATTCATATGCATCTCAAGACCTACCAGGTTAACGTTGTGTAGTCGGGAATAGAGTTGCCGGTAACCTTTGGCTAATAGCTAGCCTAAGACAAGAGGCAATAAAGCAGAGCTAGCGAAGGGAGACCAAAAGCAGGAGCTTTTTAAGCGCGCTCTGAAACAAAGGAGGCAGATACGTGAATGAAGTGAGATCTTGGAACAAGGGCAGTGGTTGGGTCTAGGAGAAAATGAAAGGAGCTTGGGAATGAAATAACATAGGCAGTCCCTCATGAGTGCGGCACGCATCATTGCCTTTCGCAGCAGTGCCTGACCGGTCCTTTCTCCTCTACAGGAAAAAGGGGTTTTGACCGCCAGGAGCCGGCTGTTGATAGCGAAGGACGAGCGTGATGCGATCCAGTCTCGATGTGCCTCCTGAAGGAGAGCTAGGCAGGACGATCTCCCGTGGCTGACGATTAATGTGGTACGGCTAGGGGTCAAGTGTGAGGTACTGCATTGGCATTCTAAGCAGCGTTCCCCGGTAGCTGAGGAAGCCCCTTCTACGTTCTCAATGCCCGCGTCGACCCTATCGTCGCGTAAGGAAAAAAACATCCATTGACAGAAGTTCATAGGCTTTTTAAGGAACTAAACAACGGTCATCGGCGATGTGACATGATCCCTCAGTTCTCTTGGCCCCGGCCGAGATTGAAAGCCTTTCGCTCGGGAAAAGAGTCTAGCGCCCGGAGGGAGCAGCTATACCAGGAGAGAGATAGACGATGAGCCGCCAATCGCCCTTACTCGCTCATTAGCAGGGTTCGCTTCGCTCTGCAACCACCTGTCCCCCTCTAATAGACAAGTTAGGGTGATGCAAGATAGGCCCTCTCGCCATTAGACAAGTGAAAGTTCAAGCGGACTAGTAGAGCCAATAAGTGAAGGAATTCTTCTGGAGTAGCTACTTACCTTAGCTGGTGTCCGAAGAAGTCTGTTGGTACAGATGTCATATGAGATGTGAAATGTGAAATTCATTCACAAATCTTGTGTTCTTCTGTGTAGCGTACGGTGTCTCGTACCAAGTGAAAGGAAAACTCCGCTTGCTCTAAACCATGAGATCCAAGAGAGTGCCCGGTCATCATCATTCCACTCCCTAGCTTGCTAGCCGATAAACTGTAGAAAATGGGCTTTAGATGCCTGGCTTCATCCCTATTGATTCTCTCCCAATTGGTTGGACCGTAGAGTAGTTCAGCTCAAGTGTCAGATCCCCTACAAAGAAAGAAGTTGTTGCTTCCGGGTCTTCAGCCGGGGAAAGGTTTGATAGAGGGAAAGGGCCAACTTAAACTCATTCAACAGCAGGAGCAGCTCAAACCATTAGATTGTCTGAAGTGGGCAGAGGAGCTAAATCCGTCGTGTATTTGTTTTCTTTTTTTGGGTTTGGTCCGTTAAAGCTGTTCTTTCTCTCTTTCCTCATGGTCAGATTCCATTGACTTACTATCAGCAAAAGGAGCTCTCTCCATTTTACCTTAGGAATTTCTATTATGAGCATCGGATTATTTTTATCTATTCATCCGGAATCATATGAATTAGAATTCCCCTAAGAGAGAGAAGATCTTAAGAATTGATTTTTCTATCTATCTATTCAGATTTGATCCATAAGCTAGCGCCCAATGGAGCTCTCACCTTGCTACAATCGAAATGCTTTCGTAAAAGCCGGTAAACGTCTTCTGTACGAGCCAGTTGAATAGTCATATTCGTACAACCAATAAACATCGGAAGGGACTTTGGCCGTTGAATTGGTTATGCAAGTTTCTAGAATCTATTCCCAACAACACCTTCGACTTTCGCCAGGGTTTGTTGCCCCGTACCGAAAGCAGATTTAAAGTCTGGTGGAATCAAAGCAGTTGGCAAGACTGAGACTGATGATGATTAGCAACTGAAAAAGTACTCCACGCACGCTTAGCCCATTTCAATCTCACTAAGGAAAGCCAAGTCAAGGGGATTATTGGTCTGATGCAATGATTTAATTGCGATGATCTTTCGACTTTCTTATTCGCAGTACCATTTCCCGGAGAGCTGTTTTCAACTCATATTCCGGTCCGGTATCGAGGCTAGCTAGGCTAAGCTCAGTCGAGTCGAAGTCTTTTCTCACGCCCGGGAGTGAATCGATTTCCTTCTCCAGAATAGTAGCAGGATCGAGAGAGTTGAAAAAGGTTCTAGACAAACACGTTTTTAGGAAAGGTGATGAAAGAGATCTACCCGCCCATTAGCTATAAGACTAGACGAGATAGCCCCTCCTGCCTCAATGATGGCAGTAAATTGAAGAGCGTAAAGCACTAATCTTTTTATTGGGCCTGTTGTTGGTTTCTTTCTTCATTGCTATAATAGCGGAAACTCTAGGTTTTTCGTCTACATTCCATAACCCTTAATTTATCTCCTTGCTTGGGTTGTGCGAAAACTAAGGACTCGAATCCAATATTGTGACTTCGGTGATTTCGCCATTTATCCGTTTCGATTCCCCAGGGACAGGGACTTTTCAGATCATTCAGCTGAGTAGTAATAAAATGAGTTCTCCCTGCCTATTTCTCTGTCTCATCATCTGATAATGAAGACCCACAGCCTCCAAACAACAACAATGAAGACACACCTCCAGAGGATAAGTCAACCTAAGCAAATCCATCGGTCAGGAATGGGTAGTTTCTACTCGAATCAGACCAAGCACCTTGAATAATCGAATAAGAATCCCGAAGCAAGGTGTAAGAAAAGAAGGATGAGAAGCTGTCACTTGTTCCCTGAGAAACTGAAGAACTACCGCAGCATCCAATTCCACCACCAATGCTGCAAGATTCAAAGCTTTTGCCATAATAAGACCCTGACGAATACCCCATAAACTCTGTACTCAAACTATCTGTGCTGCCAATCTTCAAGATAAAACCTTTGACCCAATTACCGTCGCTATCTCTGAGCCCCCTGCTGTAGTATGCCCGTCACTAGCCCTACGAGACCGATCAGTATTAAGAATTAAAGGCCCCCGAGGTGTAGGGAGCGATCTTACCAGACGTGTGGGCAAAGTCATTTTCAATGGCCCAAGACACCAAGCCATTGCTGATTTCTGAGCCAACTTTACTGCATATCCAATAAGACTCTGGTCACTTGGCAGTTGATCTTGTAAAATCCCCTTATTTCTTGCCTTCCATAAACTGGATAGAACCGAAAGAAATAGGGAAGACGATAGCATACTTCCATTAGGCATGACCTTCGATGTAGACTGGCGAGTGTCATTGTAATGTAGCCAACCAAGCTCCGGCGAAACTCTTAAGAGATTCCCAGATGCTGTTAAAGCTGTTGGTTTAAGGGGTACTCTCTCCTCACTGAACTTGGGGGAAACCCCGTTCAAATAAATAGGCAGCAAGTCAGTCTTCCTCGTTTTTTTCTTCAGTTGGGCATGAGGTATTGGATTTTGATTCTAAATAAATATCGTCTAGAAAGAAATGAATTGAAGTGAATCTGGCAAGATCAAGAGAGTTGAAGTTTCTTACTCACTCCCGAATATGATGATCACCTAAAACTCACTTGGAGTTTGGATCAAGCCTAGCGGTAGAGTCACCCTTTCCCACTTCTGTCTTTAGTCTAGCAATCTTGCCTCAACTTGTTCATTAGGAAGAGATGCTAGAACCAACTGACTTTTCGGAAACCGAAGAGAGACCCAAGAAGTAATCCCAATCCAATACTCCACTCCCTTTATCTGCCTCTGATAAGCGTAACTACTACACGTGATGAAGCGCTAAATCTCTGATCTCCGCTAGTTATTGTTTCTAGCCCGTGAGCATATTCTTCTTCATCTTTATCTTCTTCAGAGGTCGATAAGCCTTCTCCTCTGTCTGCTGCAAAAGCCTTTGAAGCTAGAGTTATAGGAACTCCTGTTTCTATAGTTTCTTCTGTCCCTTCCTAATCTCTTCATGTCTTCTCTCGTACCCTTGCTCTTTCGCCAGCATATGAGCTAAAGGTTGTTTCGGGTACGGGAAACCATCAACTTGAGAATCAGTGAGGAAAACTTAAAGAAAAGCCCTATTGCAGCCCCAGGAAAAAGTAAAACTCACGAAATCTGCTCGAAAGCTCGCCAAGACCTCAGCTTAATTAGAAATTAGAATGGGTTTAAATAGTCCCGCCCCTGTTCGTAACACCTGCGGTCAAGAGGACTTTGAAAGCGAAGGTAAAAGCGAATAAAATAGGATCAGGCTTAGCTCTTCCCTGACCTTGGATCAATCATTCGCCTCTGAGAAAGCTTTGGAAGAAGCTATTTAGTCCGCCCTCTCATAAGAACCGAACGAAAGGTTGGCTAGGGTAGGGAACTTGCATCACCCTAAGAACTTGCTAAACCAATTGCTTGAACTGTCTAATGAGCTTCCTTTCATTCCCGCGTGTCAGCAAGCAATAGTGATCTATCTTCGACGCCTCTTACATATTCGGATTCCATAGCCAATTGTCTAGTGTGGTAATAGGTACTTCTTTTTCTCCTTTCCCATTAGCTAAAGTTTCATGCCCGTGCAGCGAGCAAACAAGGGAGTCAAAGGTCGGGCAGAGAAGGGGGCATAGAATTAATGTCACCCCAACGGATAAAGGTAAAGCTATGCGATTGGAACCAGTAAATGAGCTCCGAGCTTGCAGAGGGGAACGCTAGGCATGGGTATGGTTTTAGATCTATAGGGAATTCAAATTTATCTTCAACTGTCTTCCGTGGGGTTGTTTAAGGAATGGTGTTTTCTCAATTCTAGCCTAACTTGTCTTCAACCCTGAGATTTCAAGCAAGATCAGGCTCTGCAAGACCTATCTCTCTCTCCGTTTCTATAAAGCACGGGTTTTTCATATTCTCCAGAAAAAGAAATAAAATAAACTAAGGATTACCTGTAGTTGGGCCTTAGGATTCGGATGATTATTTTGATTCATAGTTCTATCTCTCAATCGTACTCAATTCAATGGATTGATTGCTGTCTTCGCTCATCCAAAGAAGGAAATCTCAAAGTAAGCTAAAATCCTGGGAAAACTCCAAGTTCTCAACGAGCCTGATTCCCTAACCAATAGGAAGGGGAGCTGTGCGATGTAGCTGAAACTCTAGGAAAACGAGCTGATACGTTTAACGCGAAGCCAGGCTGTCCTCTTTTGAACGCTTTTCAAAGAGCACTCGAACTACAGCTCTATTTCTTCTTGATTCCATAGACAGACACTTTTTGTTCTATTCTTCCCTTCACTTGGATGAACTGAAAACTTTAGTTGTTGATGTGGGCGTAAGAGCTAATTCCACTTGTCATCTTAGTTAGCAGCCTCCCCCTTCTGAGCCTAGGCAAGCAACGAATGAAGGTGAACCAATAGTCGAAGCGGTTGTTGGAGATGGATCCGCTAATGCTAATGTGGAAGTGGTTGATGTAAGAGCTCACCTTCGAAAGCAGATTAGGAAAGAGGAAACCCCGTCCTTAACCAACCAGAGGTAAGATAATGGGAAGGAAGAGAAAGATCCTTACCCAGGGAAAGACAAGACCAACAACAGGCAGAGGATTCCGCATTTAAGAAAACCCGTAAAAATAGGTATACATACATTTTCTGGGCAGATTTGCTTACTTATCAATTTCCGGTAACAAATTGAATTCAAAATATGAAACTTTTTAAAAAGACCGTATTTTTCGATTAAAAGTAAATTCCGCTAATAAAAAGAATTCAAAATATGAAACTTTGAGAAAACACCGTATTTGAGGTATCAACCCTAATTGCGGTAGGAAATCGAATTCGAAATCGTTAAAAATGAAGACTTTTCCACGTATATTGGACTCAAAGTTTTCTTTTTTTCATGATCTCGTAGAGTGAAAAAGTAATTACTAACTTTTCCATCTATATAAGATAGAAAGTGAACGATTGAGAAGGAGCTCGTAGAGTGAAATTCGCATAATGAACTTTCACCACTATACGAAATAAAACTTTTTTCATTTCAATCGGCATCATAGAGTGAAATTATCGAAGTAAGGTTTTCCATCTATATTCGATTAAAAGTTTTCTATTTCTTTTTCAATTTCCTTGTCCGAAGAAAGATGAGCCGAAGCGGGTTCAACTAGAGCGGATTTATTGGTATCACAATTCTAGCCAGCCTATTGGAGAGGTATGTATTTTTTGTTTAGGGTTTTTCTTTCCTCGATGAATCACTAGAAATTGCGAAAAGTAAGAAAGATCACTTCGAAAGCGCAGCTGCATCCATTACTTCTCAGTTAACAGCCGAGAGAGTAGTCTCAACATCGGCTAGAATGAAATACAGATAAAGGGCATTATTCTATAACTGGATGGATATACGAATATCAGAGAATTCTATTCTTCGGAATTCAATAGCAAAGCTACGAGCTAATTCTAGAGTAGAGAAGGCGGGAACCTTTTTCAAAGAAGAAGAAATCCTATTAACGGGGGGACAACTCACACCAGACGGAATGGACAACTGTCGTATCCAAGAGAGGAATGATATTAAGGGACTTATAAAACAAATAAGCCTTGACCTAACACTTACTTACTGGCTGAATGTTGATAATGCTTGTCTTCTGACTTCGAATCATCCACTACAGGGACACCTTCATCGCGACTTACAGACGCTAATGCCCTGCCCCTGGAAACTCATTCAAGAGTAGGCTCTGTAAGACCTCTCTTCTTAAAAGCCCCTCTGACATATACGCATACTAAAAGAAAACCTTTAATAGGAAAAACTCACTTAAGCGAAGCCCTCTTTTGAGCGAACAACTGATAATCTAGACAACAAGAAAGAAAAAAGACAGCAATCCACATTCACTCGGACATAGACATAGGTTCCTTAGAAGTGACCCTATTTTAGAAGTGACCCTATTAGGATAGATAAAAAAAGAAGGAATAGAACGGAAAGACTTCACTTTTTGGACAGGAAGAACCTTACGCAATACAATCCCAAGGGGGGAATGGGGAAAGAACTACTTAGCCTTAAGAGCTGGTGATATCTGGAGATTCTTCTGGCTAAACAAAAACTAGCCCTAAATAGATAGCGGGATAGAGAGACAAAGAAAAAGGAAGGGTCAAAAGGAGGGGGCCTAACCGCAAGCAATCCCCGATTGAGCGCATCCGTCTGCCATCATACTCATATTGCTTAAACTGCTTCTTCTTGATGAGCCTGTGCTATCAAGAGTAAAAGTAAAGCTTGAAGATGAAGGTTAGCTGGAGTGGTGTCTATACACGAGAAATTGGTTAAAGGGAAAGAGACAATAGAAAAGACCTTAGCGATAGAATAGGTTTAGAAATTTGGGTTTAGCTCCGGTAATTCATCAGATGCCATTAAGGAAAGAAGAAAGAAAGGATTCCTTCCTGTAAAGAGCACTAAAGGAATTGCTTATGAATAGATATACAGTTAAGGTAGAATCAATACCTAGGAGTTAAATACCCAATCTTAGGGTAATTCCCATGGGATAAAATGCGATTCTATTTTTGAAAGTTTCCAGCAGATCATTACGTCGAGCCTCTTACTAATTACGTTAGGATAGAGCTCTTCGGCAAAGGCTGCTACTGCAATCGTATACCTTTACACACTCGGGGGATATACTCCCTATTTACCTGAGACCTCCTCTCAAACTCGAGCTGAGAAAGACGGAAGAGAAGACTGACTCGCTTTATCTGCCTTTCCCGTTGTTGAAAGCTATCTCCTTTATTCCGGCCTTGAGTAATCCGATTACTTTCCTGTTGACTTGTCTTTCAGGTTGTCAAGAAAGAAGGAATCGCTCTACTTAATGTTTTGAGCAGCCATTTATTCTGCTCTTTCATCATCTCCATTTCCTACTCGAGATCGAACCCGATAAGCGCTCTTGGTTGGCCTATACAGATGCAGAGTAAGCAGGAACGAGAGAACTGCTAGCTCATTCCCCTCGAGCCCTTTCCCCAATCGATCGGGTGCTATATTCCTTGATTTGAACCTCTGAACCTATCCATCGTGATACCCATCATTAATAGAATAGGCTGATCTTATAAATGCCATTCTGCTTAGCCGAACTACAGGAGTCTGGTCTGCCCCACTGAAAGAGTTATTCTCTACAGGTTATGCCCCGGGTTCTGATGGCTGAAATATGGAACTCTCCAATGCGTGAAGGAATGCCTGCCCTAAATCCGATACCGCTAGTGAAGTCTGCCTCCGAACTTGCTTAAACTGCAGGAGTAAGAAGAGCTATCGTTTAGTCCGGACTTGAGCAACTTCTATCGACCCTGCTACTATTCTTAAAAAGAATCTAATTAATTTTCTCAGGTCATCAGCAAGTAGTAGGAAGACCACATCCCTTTCATCTCTAGTCCTTGAGTTTGAGGGGCTTACCGAAGGTCTTTCCCGTGCTGCTAGCCAGTCTTTCCCTTTTTCCTGGGAAATAAACAAAGCAAGCTTTCCCTCACTTAGTTAATCGATCGGGCTTAGCAGCGGATTCATTCCGCGGACTTTAGACTCCCGTCCTCTTTTACTTTGATAGTTGGAAGTAGTCGCTCATAAAGGGATTTGATTTCGCTACATCAACGCCTGTTCGCCTTACTGGAAATGTAGTCAGCCCGTTCTTTTCTACGCGCATTCCTCTTCGCTGCGACTTTGCTCAGCTCTTCCGACTCGGCTCAGCGACTTGGTTTAAGCGATAGGTGAAAGGACGAGTCTATGAGTCGGTTTGGAAATGTGCTTTCATTCGAAATCGTTAAATAAGCTTTTTCGCGTATATCAGACTCACTTTATGACATTCGACATGATCTGGAATTGGCATACTGAACCTCCCAAAATAAATCCCCCGTACTCGCCTATGATTCTGAGCTTTCTCTAGCTTCAGGGATGGAGATTAGGCTCGCTAAGACCCCAATAAAATCAATAACAACTCCCGAGGAAGAACCCATAGTTTCAAAGGCTCTTAGAAATCTCGATAGAATTGATTAGATAAGGAACCCCAGAGAACTGCTAGCTATCATCCGCTCACTCTGATGCTTGAACTCCTTCCCTGCCTTCTTGTTAGCCTAGTCGAAGAGCCCGAATGGTTGGCGAAGAAGCATCTTTCGAAAGGTGTCTACTCGGGGAATTCGAGATTGAGAAAGAGGGTTTGGAGTTACAAGCTTGACTAAAACTAAAATGAAGGAAGCAGAACCAGATGGAGGGAATCTTTCCGGATAGGAGTGATGCTTTTTGGAAATGAGGATTCTAAAATCATTCGACAGTTGGGATTGGGATGCCGCTTTCCCTGAGACAGGTTCCTATTCCGTTGAGAAGCACTTTCGAAGTTCAGTTCAGGCGGATAGAACAAATAAATCTATGATCTATCTTTCTAGTTTCGAAATCTCGAAGGGATGCAGTAGCTACAGTACCTGCTGGGCTACAGTCTCAGCGCAGTGACTAACCAACCTACGCTATGAAGCGGTATTAAACGAGAGTTATAAATTCCTGGCGAGTCTTTCTAGTTGAGCCGAAATGAAAATAACATAGAAGATGGTAAAGCCGATGAGGCATAATCCAAAATAACCATACTGAACTGATTCGCCTTACTAGAATAAATATAATAAATTTCAGCTCTTTCAGATCCTTCTGTTCTTACAGAATGCCCAGCTATTGACTCAGCTACGACAAGATCCCTTGGCATTACATTAAAAGAAGAGTACGAGTTAACATAACAGGGCTGTCTCACCTTCTTTCTAGCTTTTGGCGGAATAAGCGCTAACCACCTTCACTTCATGCCTTTGATAGAACGTAGATGGTAATTATGCTGCTGGTAGTACAACTAGGTAGGCTTTTTTCAAGATTCTCAGCATCTACGAGGAGAATGCCCCAAAGCTAGTTGGGCGAGCTAGCAACTGTCATCCTGCTACCACCCACCACAGCGTGGCAGCCTACAACAAAAGCCCGTACGTGACCAAAATGTCCGGTTCGGTATCCTCCCGCTATCTTTGAATACACACCCTCCCCTTTGTTCGAGCTTTGCTTCTTCACATCTCCATCAAAGAAAACTAGCCCTTCGAAAGCGGGTGTAAGGATGAGTGCTTTCTGCCCCTTGAATAGATAGCTTCGGTGAAGCAGAATCCTATTTTCCAGTTGAACGTTTTACCTGTTTGTTAGCTTTGAAAAGAGCCCCTTGTGCGGTTGCTATCATCGAAAGGAGATACTTTACTTAGATAGGGGCAGCGGTACCCCGCCCATTCCGAAAAGAACTCGAGTTTAGTGAAGGTGAGCTCTTCCTCCTATCCTAGATTGACTCACGCTCTAGAACCTGACAAGAAGGGAAGAATCCACTGCTACTCCAAAGCTAGATGAAATAGCTCTCTCTCCATACCCACCTATCATCAAATGCTCTTAGTTTCGATAGCTTCTCAAATTACCTTATCCTGATTGAGAAAGGACGAGTTTAGGAGCGCTAGAAATATCATTAAGAGAAGAAAGCCAGTCTTTTCCCATTCCCTTTACGCTCGAGGTTCCGGGACTTGAAATCATGCTCTATCAATGGGGTTTCCGTAGGTATAACGAGCCTACTTCCCTTCTAAAGAAAGTAGAAAATCAGGTTAAGGGTCTCTCTCTTGCTTTCTGTATATTGCACTGATGTCTAAACCACCCTTATTTATGGAACTGGCTAGCTGTAGAAGGCTAATTCTTCATGACCTGAATTGAGGTATCTCCTTGACCCGCTTTCGGATAGGGAATTCAAGGTAGCGGATGCTCTTCTTGGGACAGGGGCGCTCCTTTCTAACTGACTATCCGTGCTAAACCAATGACTTGCCTTAAGTGCGAATCCTTTCTTCTTTCTGACGTGTGAGTTATGAGCTTTCATACAAGTACTCCAACTCCGCTTCTTCTTCTTTCACTGCTTCTTCTTAATCTGCTGGAGTCTATTTCACTGAATAGCACTTGTGTGAGAGTCTTCCCTTTCTGCTTCTCAACCAACTAACTAATTAGTTAGAAGTGGGCATAAGAGATTAAGACAATAATACAATTTAAGATTCTCCACATCAAAGTGAAATGTATCCCCGTCCGTGGTTGAGTTAATCTTGCCCGATTGAGCTGATCCACTATCCCTTATAAACTTGCTATCACCTGCAACCTTTACAGACGCTATTAGAGATCCAAGAAGGAATCCCAATCTAATACCTCATTCCCTAACCAACATACCAGCTTCAAAGGCGAAAGGGTTGTTGGACGAAAGAACTTTTCCGTATCGATATGCCGAAGGAAGGGGGTTTAAGTAATAATCTCTTCCCGAACCTTTGCTATCAACTGATGACGCAGTCGCTGAGACATTTCCCGCTCGCCAGCCACCTTATACGTGTGCTATTCCCTGCCCGTAACAGACCCAATCTAGAGCTCATAGGATGCAGGGGAACTAGTACCATACTTAGGGATACCATACTTCAAGGACTATCCCCTTCAGACAAGTGGGATTCCGGATCCGAGGATGATGGCTGCCCAACACAGGTGCCCCCCTCTGGGTTGTTGACATCCGTCGGACTTGCGGGGATCTCAAAGACTTCTGGTGGTACCCCGGGGCTAGGGGCTTAAATACTTGTAAACTACTTACCTCTCTGAAATCTCTAATCCCTAACCTCTGCCATCATAAACCTGAGAACTTTCTCTCGGGTTGAAGTTCTAGATTTCCCAGCCCTTGAGTTAAATGTTTCCAAAAACCTCTTTCTTCCATGTTTTCAATGCTTCCACTAACGAAAGAGATTTGGCCATTAAGTCCCACTCAGCATTGCGCCAACAATTGGCTATATAGTCAGGCTAAAGTAAAGGGCGAGTGAAGCATGAGAAAGCCACATTGCTTTCAATCTAAATGGCTTTTTAGAAGAATCAATCGGAACGGAATCTCCTCCTTCCATTGCACTAGAATTGGGAAATGATCCGAATAGAATCTCGGTAGATCTTTGACTATAGCCTCGGGGAAAAGAAGTCGCCAATCAGCATTAGCTAAAGTAGAATATTCATTTTTAAAATTGATTAGGATTGTCCAGAGTACCATGCTCTCCGGGTGAAGCAAGATCAGATCATTAACTATCGATAGCGCAGGGAACATTCCTTATTTCGGGGTGGAATATTGGGAGGAGATTTAGTCTGGTACCCGAGAAAACTTAACCCAGATTCATCCACTAGAAAGTCAGCTTCCGGTAGAGTGGATTTGACTCTTTCGGTTGTTTATGGGCTCCCTAATGAATGCTCTAATTGGAGCAGCTTGCTAGCGCTAACATTCGAACTGATGGCATACAAGCCAACTTGGTACGTAGGAATCTCGATCTGAATCAATATTTGCTTCGGGCTTTTACTTTTAAATCCCGATGCTCTCATCTATGCTAACGTGGTTCCAGTAGTCAATCAATCGGTGCTCTTCGACGGGGAAGGAAATGCGGATTCTGTCTGAGATTCGGAGTTTGCCTTTTCTAGCTCCCGAGTTGGATAAGGGTTCACTCCTCCTGACCTTTAGCTCATTCATATGCTTGCTAGACTGGGAGTGACATTTTCCTTTAGTTTAGCTTGCGAGAAAGGACTATCTTAATTGAGGGTAAAAGTACTAACCTTTAGCTATCTTCCTGGCAAAGCTTCTACCGCAATCGATTAACCAACCTCTCGCTCTTTGCTAGACATGAGAAGAAGGCTTCCCTATTGACTTTAGGGAGGCGGGGCGATTCATAAACTAGAAAGCCAGGCCAGCTCGTTAGATTCGGAGTTAGCTGCAGATTCAATAGCTGCAGATGCAGATGAAATGAATTCTTTCTTTGCATTTCTTGGGTTGAGTTCCATAGCCAATGACACCCTCACCTCAAACCCCAGGTTTAAGACAATTGGATTTGTTTCATGCAAGTCCAAGGAAAAGATTCGAGATTGACCTGACCATGACAAGAGAAAAGCGCCTACCGGCAAGTAGGTCATCAAGTTGAGTCGATAGTAGGTTCGTTGGGGAAGTATAATGGTCCAGATTGTGTTAGTGTTCCAAAAGCCCTATACCGCCAACCAACCAACCGGAAAAGCTAAGATAATCCGCTTACTCCTGAAAAAGCTAACTCGCTAGCTATCCCAAAGCCATAGCCATCCGAAGCAAGAAATAGGTAGGTTGTTACCGTAGCTCGAAAAGGCTAACTGCTCATCTTGTCTAGAAACTTGCTTTCGTCGTCGGCTTATTCCATCGACATGCCTAGGTCATTATCTCGATCAGTTTGGTGACAAAGAAGGAAATTGGCTCTTTCTTCATTCAAGTAAAATCAATCCCTAAACCGAAATAAAGTCCCGATGTACTTTCATCACGTGAAGAGCGGTGGACTTCATAGATCCACTTTTACGAGAACGGTGAGGTGAGTGAGCATTATTATGCCCCTAATATCCAGTCAAGTCACCTAATCATACCCTTCCTTCGCCTTACGGCCTTTCGCTCTATGACCGATTTCGAGGAAAGAGCATAGGATCAGATGTACTTACTATTTTACGTGTAAAGTAAAAGATTACACTAAAGGGTTGTTTGATCCTTATGTTCCAGGCATCCGGGCAATTACCCTGAACCAGGGCTTGCTGTGGGACTCCTCTGCCCTTTGACTCAATGGGTAAGGGGCTGTTGGATGGTGAAGTCCAGGGCCGCTTTACTAAGAAAAGGTGCTTTTCTTATGAAAGAAAAAGAATTCCTCTTTATGGAGAACTTCTATCACGGGAGAGACTCCTAGTGTTAAAACAACTATGTAACTTAATGAAAAAACTATGGCAGAAAATCCTTTGGCGCGCCCTTTTGGCAGACTAGGACCAATTGGATGGTTAGAGAACAAGGCTCCCTATCAAACTTTTTTTCGCCAGCAATGGGATCTCTCATAACTCTTAACATTTCTCGTTGTCGGGAACGATGCGGGGTGGCATCTCGAGCTCAGGTCAACTACTCTTTTTCGTTTACGGTTTCGTATCTCAACAAGGGCATTCGATTATTAGAATATGTCACTTGCCGATACTAGTTCCAGGGCAATAGGGTAAGCTCCTTGCGCTATGATGCTAAAGAGATGCCTCTGAGAATCATATCTCTTAATTGCAGACCATTCGGGGCATATTCCTTTCGACTATGGCATAGGGAGGGTATTTACTGTAAAAAGGAAAGATAGAGAAAAAGAGTTCGGAAGAAAGCAAACCCCAAGTAATAGGGACAAATTCGGGAGATTCTGCAATGCAAGTGACGGTCTAGCTACTGCTGAACCCCTAGGCGATTTAGCGATTGAAGAAAGTTCGCCTATTTCATCCCCAGGGGAAAGACCAGATTAAGAGGCAAGGAAGTATAACTTCTAGTTAGAGTCGGGAATGAGGTATTATTTTTTATAGGATAAGTGCGGGATCAATGGAGTTGCTCTTGAGGGAAAGAGACAAAACCCCTTCAAGGCGGGTAAGCAGGCAAATTAGTTTGAGAGAATCGGGGTAGACTTAAAAGCCCAGCCCAAAAGCGGGTGCCATTGTTAAAGCTCAATCAGACAATCAATCTGCACTCAATAAGCATTCAGACTAGTTTCCCGGTCTTTCTTCAATTGAGTAGATTGATAATAGAGAATCAATTCATCGAATCTCAACTCATAATTCTTTTCGGCTCATCTCCCTTCCTTGGCTTGAAAGCAGAGGGGTAGCCTTAACCGAAACCTGGGGTAGGCAACTCACTAACTACCTTTATCTCCTCTAGTCTAGGGACCAAGCGACAGAACCCGTATGTCACTCCCGCTCTAACAAGCATTTGATGGCTAGCTATTTATCTAGCCGTTGAGGAAGAATAAGGGGCCGAAGGGGGGACGAATTCGGGTGAACCAATTAAGTAAGAGGAGCTTACTCTCAACATTGAACAACTCATAGGTATTGAAGCAACAAGGTATTCTATATAGGCACTAAAAACGCATACACGCTATTCATCCGCTCTGGGGTTATCTGCGCAGTTGATGCTGCTTTATCGCTTTAACTCTCTGGATTTTATTAAGAAATTCCTAAAACCCCAAGTCCGGAAAAGCAGATTTTGAAAAGCAAGGCAAGCAAAAGGAAGTGCTCAAAGAGTGCTCGAGTCGGGGGTTCATAATCTTTACTCCCCAGGGGAAGAGAAGCTCTATCCTTTTTCAACCGAAGGGTTTAAGGAGCTATCAATCTCTTCCATCATCAATAATGAAGAACTCGCTCGAAACGAAAGCAGAAGGTCAAGCAGTGAGGCTTAACACTGATGGCGCATCTCATAGGTTGTCTTCCTCGGGCACATGAAGGGCGCTGGCTTCTTGAACTGCTTCTTCCCAAGATCGATTGGTTGGTTGTTGGTATAGGGCTTTTGCTAAGGCCCTTGTCTAGTGTGGAAATAGGCACTTCTTTTATCTATCCTATTTGCTACAGGCTCTGAAAGACCTTATTTCACTGTCAAGGTCAGACTAAGAGATCAGCACTTCCAATAGTGTAAAAGTTAGGACATTTAGATTGATTGAAGGGAACTGACCAATAAACTCCTCGCAAAGACATAAGCCGATCGAACCGAGAAATGGCCCATTGAAGAGCCTAAGACTGAAGTAGATTTGTTTGCCATCCTAGTTTATGAAAATAGACGTTAATGGGAATAGGTGGGTCATCACTGACTCTATAGCCCTAGTAGAGGAGGATGAAGAAACTATCGATATTGTTCTGTTGAGAATAATCGAAGAACAACAACTAATAACATAGATAAATTGATTCTAGTGTAGGTAAAGCTTCCAGGACTCTGCTAAGTGGTAAGACGATGTATATAGATCGTACATGCCTCGGGTCTCATCTCTTTCCCAGCGGGGACTTTTGTTTGAAGAGGAAAAGCAACTGTTGACTCCGTAGCTGCTTGGATAACCCTCTTTCTGGGATTCCAAAAGAGTTCGTGTTTGAGTGAAGGCAGGTCATTTTAGAGCGACGTCCCGAAAAGCGGGGGGGTCGTGATTGGGCGAAGATCCAACGGATTGAAGCACTACCCATCTCCTACTACTCCTACTCCTACTTGCTCTAGCCTTAGACCTATTATCATTATAAGCAGATAAAAGGCGTTAAATACTAGCTCATCGCCGAGAGAGGAATGACAAGTCGAAAGACCAATGTGAACATTGCCTTTCTATAGTGAGGCGACGGGAAGCGACTCGAAGATGAATGGAGAATGCAAGAATAGGTTTCTAGGAAGTGAGATAAGGGTCCTTATTCAATTTCATGCGATAAATCTTAGGGAAGACGACCTTTCCGACCCTTAAAGGAAGTCAAAACAACCTTACTTGCTGGAATAGGCTAGTACGTCTACTGGACAAGTAGAGTGAAAGCGGCTTTTAGTGAGATCCATCTCTTTAAAGACTCATCAAATACGTTAATTTACTCAGCTTCGTCATAGTAGAATCTTGAAAGTCTCAGTTCCGTTGACCATGCTGTTCGCCGCAGCTAAGATGAAAACACTTAAACTCCTGCTAGAGGTTAGATGCCTTAATATGGATGTTCAATAGTTGCTAACTCGCTACCAAGGAATGCGGATTCAAGAGATGCAGATGCAGAAAAAAAAGTCAAAGGCGAGATTCAATCTTTGCCAGTTTCATGATTTGTAGTTCCGCTTGAGAAAAGGACTAGAAGGCTGACTACTTCATCAGTTGATAAGGTCGGTATGCTGCTCACTTTACTTTACGTTTGAACGATAAGACCTCAGCTTTTCTTCTATATGATTTTTCATAGAGAACTCACCTCATATAGTATGAATGAAGATATAATCATACTAAGGAACAGTTCGGTTCGGCTGTGTTGATCCTCATTCGTAAACTCCGGTCAAATCAGAGATCTTTGCCTTTTTCCGAGTTTCCGAGGTAGGTTGACTAAGATAAGAGTTCTATTAATGTATCGAACTGGGGACCTTTAGACTTAAGGGAGTTGGGGAGCTTACTGCACTTTAAAGCCTTACAAAAGGTGCCGGTATGGATAATCACTATACCGTACCGAACACTAAAGATTCACTGTTCTCCTAATGATATTGATTGATTCTTTTAGGAAGCTCTGTTTAGAACAGATGAGAATCTAGATGTTGTTCAATTTCCACGTTAAGGGGGCTTGAGAACCTCTAATTTACTTTCAGTGCAATTGGATCTGCTAATATCTCTACAATAGAATAGGGAGAAAGAGATAGAGGCCAAAGAGAGGCTACGGAGAGAGGTAATTGCCCGACCTTAGATCTATACCTGAGATCGCTCGCTGACTTGGATGCTTCCCTACCCCCGCTCCCTGAGATCGGTACATGAGATGTGTCCCCTACTTGGTGGTCTGATTGTAAAGCGGAGCCATAGTCAAACGATACAAACCAGGTTGAGAAAGGTTGCAGCAGGTGCTAACGGTCCTAACGGATCCTACTGGCCAAAGAGCTCTCCTAGGCGAGCACCTATCCAGAATGAGAGAGACCGTCTTCTTGATGCCATCCACATTATTTTGGTGGAGTCTCCTGACGGATGCGGCCAGATTCTAAGGCATCTTCGCGCCGTTGTCGTGAATGGCTTTAATCAATTTTTCCTACTCTCTTTGTCCGACGAGATCGAAACATTTATCTTTCTTGCAAGGAGAACCTCGATCAGCCATAAGCGACTTTGACTCATTGTCACAACTAGCAACCAATTAAATACCTAAATAAAGCACTTCAATACCTAAGGTTCAGGTAGCGAAACCCTTGGTGGAGAGCAGGTTACAAAAAGGAGAGTCCTTGCACGCTTGAATGGACTAGGGCTCGAGTACAGCATGGATCGTTTAACTCGACTGTGAAACAAATCCCCTTACTTAACCCGCTCTCGAGCAGGAAGGATAGGAAAACTACTTCGATCCAATATGAGATAGATAGGTTGCAGCTCCCAATGGTTTATTTGTTTGGGCTTGTCATGGAGAAGATATCTGTTCCTAGAAAAGGAAGTGACCAACCTAAGGGAGAAAGAACCTTTTTCGTCCTTAAGCAACTCTATTGACTTGGCGGATTCACATTTGTAGGAATTGATGGTTATTGATTCTGGGGCAGGCTCTTCAAGACCTACTACTTCCCCATCTTCCGAATCAGGGAATGAGGTAGATTCCGCTGTTGAGCTATTAACGTGAGATCCTGAAACAAGACCGATTGGGCATGCGCTTTCTAAAGATCTTGCAGAACCTATTTCTTGAAAAGGTAATTCCGTATTGGAATAAAGGGATGACGCTTCTGTATCTGGAAAGTCTGTCTTGTCCAGAGTCATAGGAGTTAGTTGTGCTAGTATCTTTGGAAGCGAGGTTCGGAATACGCCGAGTAAGACCTTATCCTACTCGATAGCTAGGGAAGGCTGCCTATCCGAATCTCATCATCAGATAATGCCATTTCCATGAACACAAGTAAACCGTAAACCCGAGGAGTTAAACCGATAAAACAGCATCAACTGTCGAAAGGTCTTGAAGAGCCTTTTTACTTGCTATTATAAATCCGCTTTCAGGTATAGCATCATATGAGTTAGCTACGGAAACGGGCATTCTTCTATCTCCTTGCATAACTGCTTAAGGCGAATGACCATTAGGTAGACCTTTCTTTATTGCATATCTTTAGTTCATAGGTAGGGAATAGGGAATTTTCTCTCTCGCCGGACTTGCAACTTCCCCTTACTCACCCGAAGCTACGGAAATCTTTATTTCAGAAAATAAGTTACCCGAATCTCGCTAGGAATCTAAATCCAACACGGCTAGATAGCATTCAATACAGACAGTTTATCGACTAAGATTGAGTCTCTTCCGGAGGAAACTCAGCATCCCTCAACAGCTCCCATGTCTTGTCCACGTCTCGCTCGGACTGGAGATGCTACTGACTTTCCACAATCAGCTACAGGTTTAGCTTTCTCTCCCGTTCCTGTTGTTATTGATTTGATTGGCAGAAGACGGAGTACAGGTCCAGCCTAAACAAGCTAATGAGCGGAGAGCTAATGCCACAGAGCGATTCACTTCTGTATTTTGGTCATTCCGATCACATACATCTGCCTTGCCCCAGCTAACAACAAGCTTTTCTCTCTTATTCTAATTATAACAAATAAGCCAATACCTTCATTCTAGCGAACTCGCCTAAGACCCTCTTTCTACGGTCGAGCAATTTCATTCCCTTGCTCTGACGAACTAGCTTTACACACCCTTTGAGTAGCTGAAGTGAGTTTCATTCTTACTTCGAAAAGAAGACTGAGAAAAATAAGCAATTACAAATCAAGTGAGCCAATCCAAAAAAAAGATCTTTTCATTCCGTCTGGCTTACCGACTGCATTTGGCCTTTTTTTTAAGGAAGCAAGTCGCCGAGCCAGCGAGGTTCTATTAACAGAATGGAGCAAATGTAGTGAGAACAGAACGAATCCAAGGACTGAACCGAGGAAAGACCTGAACAAGCAAAGAGGAAAAGAGAGAGCTCACCCACTCTATTCTATAGAGAGAGAGATAAGCCCTTTCTTAGTCAGAAACTTGGCCTTAGACATTAGCTTTTTTTGGTAGAATATTGAATTCAAAAAGGAAGGAATGACGAGATTATATTGAATTACCAAAAGGTTGCCATCCGATTAGCTTGATCTACTCGGTTTTCAAGTGAAAAAGTGATGACAAGAAGTGGAGTGAATTGAGCTCCGACTTGAGAGAACGTCTTATCAGAGCCTTAATTAGGTGAGATGGTAGCCCTGTAAATCCTCTTCTTCCAGGGATCAGGAATCTTAGACGGGAGTCCCATGTGGACTTTGTGCTGAGATATTCTAGTATAGTCTGATACAGGTCTTCTTCCGTAGACGAATCCGCTAAGTGCTAACACGATGTATAGAGTCTGACACATGAGATCAGCTTCTTCTTGTGTCGGCCTCATAAATCCCTTATGAGGTGAGTTGAATGCCCGCGAGGGTCCTTTTCATTAAGAAGACTTAAAGCCTTTCGGTTGGTAAAATAGACCTGGATATAGGGCTTTTGTCAATTGAGTCGATTATTTCGGGGGAGATCCATAAGTAACGTACCAGAGATGGCTCCCGTACGAGGGGTCTGCCCCATACATACCTTGGCATTTGGCGGAAACCGCCTATCTATCTATCGGCTCACTAACGTCCTGTTCTAAGCTGGGGTTTTGTTTTCGGGTTTAGTTGTTGTTTTCTGGTCTGTTGTTAGCTCTCTCTCGGCTGTTAACTGACTCTTCCCTGAGATAAGGAGAAGCTATTTACTATCTTATGCAGGGGTTGGCATAACACAGGTGCTTGCTTATTCCACCCCGAAGATGGATTCGCTTAAGAAACTTTGGCGAGAGAATTCTTTTAACAAGGAGAGATGGAAGAGATAGAACGGGAAGAAGCAGAAGGACTAACGGCAGGAGAGCAGAGCCTGTACTGTAGCTCATAGGAAGGCGAACGGGCTAGGTACAATCGATCCTGCTTCAGCAGGGGCTTAGAGTTGTATTTTCACAAGTAGTTCGGTAAGGTTTAGCGTTTCAGCACTTTCAAAAGCGTGATAACTGGGTTGGCTTTCAAAGAGATAGACTCTCCCAGGATTTAGGTTGTGTGAGTCACGCACGGATCTCCAGTCCTATAGTGCTTCCCCGGTGAGGCTTGTGCTTGTGTGCGGGCGAGATGAAGCTCAGACTAATTGCCTTAGAAGCGTCTGTCTCATGCCAAATGTCTTAGGCCCACAGTCTTACTTGTAGCAGTAGTGGCATTCCCAGGTGCTTACGAGCCAGTCTGTGGTGATTGCTAGGGAATCCGCTACTCTAGAGGAAGGATCAATAGTCCAGCTAGCCACGCACACGAGGTGATCTTTCTACATCATTTCGCGCTTTCAACTTTAGCATGGGCTCAGCTCGATAGCTGGATTTCTAAACCCAACGCAGTTCTAGCATCTACCCTCACGACTTTACCTAGTCGAAGTTCTCTTTCCATTGTGGAACTGTTGGTCACATGTGATATGTGGATCATGGGGGTTGATCCCGATCATAGGCTTTTTCAAAGAATGTTTCAAATCAAAGACAGCATTGCGACTCATACTAGGGAGTGGAGCTAACATTCTAACAAATCTATAATAAGATGCTTAAGGCGCACTCGATCTATTTCAAGTAATTCTCAGACAGGAGGAGACGAAGAAAAGAAAGAAGCGCTCTAGCTCTCACTTGAAGTACAGTTTTTTGAAGGGATCAAGCTCTTGGCAAGTCCATAAGTAGTACACTAGAAAAAAAAGGCATATACAAAGATTGACCACACCTCAAGCATCGTAGCAGCAGCCTAGCTCAAATCCCAACTCTGTAATGAAAAGAAGGGCTTTTTTTTTATGCCACTTGCCTCGAGACCATAGGATAGGACGGCGGAGTATTTATTAGGTAGGGCAGAGTTTGCTCAAGACGGACATCTTAGTTACGTGGAGGCTATCCCAGCTTCAATCAGCTAGAAAAGCGGAAGAGAAGAAGGACACGGCAATTGTTATACGTTGATGAGGTCGAAGCATTCCTCTTGTACTACTGAGCTGGGTAGAAAGAGTATAGGGCTGAGCTGATAAGCGGTAAGTGAATGTAGTCGCTGAGCCGATAGGAGAAGAGTTGGCAAGAAGGAAATGTAAAGACAACAGCTAGAACAATCAAAAAAGAATTTAAAGAGAAGGAGTACCTGTAGCTCGGAGCTGATTTACTGGCTTTAGTTCCAATCGCATAGCTTTTTATCTGCTCGGGATTAATAGCTTACCCCCTATCTGGTTTAGCAAGGAGATTTACCAGAGCTGCTGATTGGGTTGCTGGTATATAATACATCGGTGCTCGTATCAGCTACTACCTATTTAGCGGTTGAGTAATAAGCTAAGGTTTCTCTTCCTGCTTCCTTCACTCCTCAGGTATCTCTCAATCTTTTCCATTTTTAATCCCCTTTAATATAAAATGACATCAAGATACTAACGCATTTATACTTCTTCGTAGGCCGCTCCTTCTTCTACACTTGGTCTCAGCTCCAGCTACAATCCTTTCAAGACATCTACCTCCACTCCTTTCGGTTATACCTCTTGTCTAAGTGCATCCACATCAGTTGGCTTGAAAGTTTCTCCATCGAAAGAAGATGCGGGTTCCAAGCCATCCACACCTATGACACCATCTGCCTGGGTGGAAAAAACTCCATCGGCCACACCACCTTTTGTTCCGTCTCCTCCTGCTGAAGAAGCTTCATCTGCATCAAAGACTAAGGAACCATCAGCTAAAGACCTGTACTACGAATCTAAGAATCTGTTTCCGAACTCGTAAATAGGAAGGTTATTTCTGAAGTTTTAGTCCCGTTGTAAGAATGCATTTCCGGTTCACTTGCATGTAACTAATGGCACGATCTATTGGTTAAAGGGCGAAATATGCTCTTTATTGGTTCGACCTGGGGTTTAGAACTTCTTTCGTGTTTTCGCCCAAGTTTGTGGAATATCCGACACAGACCCCGAATGAATCTTCAACATTGAGGTAAGATGAAAGCCCTTTCCTTCGCCCTAGCCCATGTGTGATAGGTATTGATTGATTGGGACTGTCTGTAGTTATCTAAGAAACTCGTACTCTTCTTTCTTTTAGGCAAATAGCGCACGAGCGTATAAAAGCTTCCCGTGCTGCTAAACCTTTTCCTATAGGTTCTTCTGTCAGAAAGTGAGAGTGGTTAGGCCTCAAGTCAGCGAGTGAAGACGGGGAAGTAGCGATTGAACCGAAATGTCTCTAAGGAGCCATTAATAAGGACTCCCCTCTGTTTTCTACTGTTTTCTTGACTCCCCTTTTCTCTCTACTTATATAATAAGAGGTGGTTGGTTCCTCATCAGCCTCAAAGCTTTACGGCTCAGCATAGGATTACTCAAGGCGGGACTAAAGATTTAGCGCTTCTGGGTGCTTTGTCTATCCCGGTCTGTCTATCATCTCAGGAGACAATTGGATTAGGATTACTAGGTATGATGAGTTAAGAGCTTTAATAGCTCTCGTCTTCGGGGATGGTGTAAGATATGCCTTCGTAAGCTATCGAGTAAGATTCCCAATAAACAAAAAAACAAACGATTCTACAATTAAGGGATCTCCTTAGAATCGGTTTCACGAAGCGGATCATGACTTGAGGTGGCTTCCTTCCCTTGTTTGTTCGATGAGATGATAAAAGTTCGGACTTGAATAAACAAGAGTGAGAAAAAAAAAGACTTCGACTGAGCTTGGATGCTAGAGGCGCGTCGTCCTATATTGAGTTGGAGTCCTTGTTCCATATCTCAACCGCTGATCTAAGGGATTAGTGCTTTCCGCTTTCCGCAGTTGTACTTTCTTTGCTAACGAGCTGATAAAGAACTAGACGGTCAAGAAATCTCCTCACTGATCGATCTTCCTTAATTTATTCGTTCGCCAAATCTTATTCATGCCGATATGATATTTATTGACAAAGGAAGGCGAGAGGGAATGCCCTACTAGGGGAATAGTGCATCAAAAAGCAAACTAGGCAAACTCAATCTTAGCCGATAAACTGTATTTCAGTAAGCAAAAAAGACGGGTTAACTTTACGTTTTCGAAGATCCACTTATACTATACGCAAATCCTGGCATTTCCCCGAGTGAAAAGCATCAAGTGTCATTTCTACCATATATGAGACTCGAAGTTCCCGATTCCAATCGATATCTATTACTGAAATACATCTACTAAGGTTTTTCCATGAGATGCAAAGAAGAATATTTCTCAGTTGTATAAAACCCACCTGCTCCAGCTATACCGGACCAAGGAAGAAAGAATGCCTCACTTGTCTTTCAGTCGGATCATCAAATACCCTTTCAATTATCTGCATCATAAAAAAATATGATAAGTTAAGGAAACCCCGTATTTTAGCTTACTTTCATCGCTTTCACTCCAACGAACTCTGGAAATTCCCTTGGTTTAGTAACGAGCCCTATGATTGGATTTGGGATAGCTTTTTCATTTGCTTTTGAAGGAGTTAAGTAAGCGGATTCACTTCTTTTTCTTCTTTCAAGAAGCTCAATACCTTTTTCAAGCAGTTCAAGCAAGTGAATAGATGAGATTGCTGCTTTATACCTCTTCGATTAAGCTTAGGAATTATCAGCCTTAGGAGAAGGGGCAGCCTTTGAATCGGTTTAACTATCCGGTTTCCTTGGATGAGGTTGAGGTAGAAAAGGGTACCATACCACAATTGCTTCGGGCTCTGGTATAAGCCCAAGAATGGTTGATTTTAGGGAAGGGCTTATGACAGGCTTGGCTGGCTGAGAAAAGAGAGATCAATACCCGGGAAAACGAACTTCTTGTCTAATTTGGTTCCAGCTTTAGCTTTCTCCCGCACTAAAGAGGGGATTTTAATTGGATGCTTGCCCTAGCCATAGCAAAGGTAACTTTTGCTGAGTGGGTTGGGGACTCTTTAGTCTTTCTATCTTTTCTCGGATGAGTGAAGTTGACTATCCTATCTATTTGTCCCAGCTCTCAACCGGGAGTTAGTTGATTGGTGACCTCGAGGCAGCCAATGTATGTGACGAGACGTTAATTATCAACAGTTGAGTAGGGGTCTTCAATTGTACAATCCCCCGTTTTAGTGGACTTTCATGTGTCCGACTATAGAGGGTTGTTGATTAGAACCTTTTTCGTGGTCTCCGGCCCTAGGCCTTAGGTGTGCTCATTCAGGTAAGGTAACATAATGGAAATGTATTGGACTGCAAATCCTGGAATGACGAATAATGTTGTTAGTAGGTGATTAGACGTAAGGTTTGCTCCTTCTACAGTCCAGCGAGTTAGACTCGTGTTTCACCAGAAGGAAGAAAGCATGCAGTAGGAGTGCACTAGACCCCAGGGACTAGAAAGAGCTCTTCTGAGCTGTCATCGGGTGCCGCTTCTGGTCTTTGCTTCGGGTTCGGAGTGGATCTTTCTTATATCTTCTTCATCGATTAGGGAAGAGATTAAAGTCCCGGAATAGAGCTCTTCGGCTTCTTTATTAGTAGCCCCTGTAGTACTGTTTGTTCGCAGCTTCTTGCCTTACGCCTGCCTTACAACGAACGGGACTGATGACTAGCATCCATTCTTCTTTACGCTATTTCTAGTAAGGAATAGTTAGGAGAACAGACAAAGCGGAGAAGCGGATGACGTTCAACTCATCTAAATACGATCTTTCTAACGAATCTCAAAGAGTCAACCTAGTGAAGAAGTTATATGATTCATTAGGGTTATTCTTTAATGACTTCTTAACTTCTCAAGCATTTTAGCTTCGAAATATCATATTATTATAAGTCTCTCACCATTATAAGTTCAGGTTCGTTTAGACCTTCGCCCCCAACCTCCGATGTCTTTCTTGGGCATAAGAGTTGCTCTCTTTCTAATAAGAGTCCAACCGGGTACATTATGTTACCTAGCTATAATGCAGTACCACTTCAAATAGGGAAGTGAGACATCCACGAGCGCAAGAGCGAATTCGAACTGAGTGAGTACATTTTTAGACTAGTTAGGTTGAGGCTGACCAAAGATCAATACAAAGCAAGGTTTGGAACCTAATTGGATTCAGATCTAAATCGACGGACTAAATCTAGTCCGAAAAAGGAAGTTTTTGGATCCATCCCTGTTTGTTGGCAAAGGAGCTCAGCCGATGCATATTACGTCAAGTCACCAACTTCTTAGCTTTTTAGCTTTATTCCTTTAAAGCCCTAATCTTGAAATCCCCCCGCATTTTGTCGATGATAAATCACCTTAACTTAAGTAAGGATTGATTTCTGTTCTCAATAGCGCACGAAAATGGCCTCTGCCTTGAACCTGTTCGATACCTTCCAGCCGGGATTAAATATTGTATATAAGGGAAGAAAAGATGTGCCACAACCAAAAAGCATGATGGTTGACTGGACCGTTAGGTGAAGAGACGAAGGAGCAATGGTAATGCCGAAGATGAAGCTAAATCATCTCAATGACCGTGCAACGAAATCGATGTTGAACATCGTACATGGTACCATCCAAAAGCCTAAACCCTAATATCGCTGACCTAACAGCGGTCTTGTCAGCTATGAAAGGCTCATTTAGACCTATAGATACGGCAAAGCCCACGCTCCCACATGGATTAACGTATGGCGGGTGGAAAAGAAGCTCTTCTTAGATAAAAAAACATAATTAGGCGATCATAACGTGTCAGTTTCTTTTGATCCGAAAAGAATTATGAGTTGAGATTCTTTGATTTTCTATAGAATTTATTTTAAAACTGTTAGCTGCTTCTTGCTTGCCTTCATTTGAGCATCTATATTGGGGCCCCCATTCCATTGTTCATGGCGAACAGCTAAGGGAGGCTAATAATAGGTACACCGATAGGCTCAGCTCAGAACCGAGTTATGGATCTTTGAGGAAAAGAAAATGAATGCTCGAATGCTAAGTTAGCAAGTTAAACAACTCTTGGCAAGATTTGATATGATACGAATCAGTTTGAGGCCTTAGACCAGGTGCTGGAGACTTCTCCTCAAGATTCAGAGACGAGAAAAGCATTTAACTCGTATTTGCCATATTTCAACTTGGACATAGAATGAGTTTTATAGGAAAGATAAGGAATGGAATAAGATAGGACCCTTTCTCACTCTTCCCCTTAATGAACCGCCGTTAAGAGTTCACTAGTTACAGAACCTCACCTCTGAGACTCGTTTCGGAACCTCACTTTCTCGTCGAGATCGGCTCGGACCATCCCCTTTACTATTGTTAATAGCTGGAAAAACCTCTATCCCTAGCTCGTCTACAGCGCATGCCCACAAATACCAGCACCTCGGTCACAGACCTACCTTTATGTACGGACTTCCATTTTAGACAATTAGTTTAATGAAAGACATTTGATTCCACGATCCAGATCTCCAAGAAAGATTAGATCCGTCCCACTGAGCATGCATGTCTTAAGAAAAGTGGTTCTTTCACCAGATCCTTTCGTCTAACTAATATAATGTACTGATGTAATTCCACGCAAATATAACTGCCCGGAGAATCCGTAAATGCTAAGGAAGAGGGTCAAGCCATAACAACGGATTGATGTGGCGTAGCGGCGAATGGAATCCATTCTCTTTTTTGCTCACTCTCTTCCGCTAAAGTACTCATCGGCCAAAGAAGGGATCATATAGATAAAGCAATCGCTCCAGGATTAGTATGTACTTTACATCGATCCAGATGTTACAGGACTTAATAAGCGCTTTCTTCGAAACTGCTGTATTGTATTAAGGCTCTCTATTGATTTATTAAGTAAGAAGGATTCTGTAGGTGGTCCAGTTGTTTTCTCTTCTTTGGAAAATTCCCTGTGAAGGGCTTTCTAAGGGTGGGGCAAGAACATCAGGAAGATGTTTCCGAGTTTGGTATTCAGTATAAACCTAGAAAGACTATCAAAACCCCAGTCCTAGCGGATTTCTTGGCAAATTTTGGACAACAGTGTGCTCATGGTTCGGTGCGGTTAGAAGAACCACCCACGGAGATTCTTCCATTACTGGAACAGGATGCAAATGGTATTGTTGTTAGGAGAGCTTAGCTGACTTTGTCAGCACGGATACACTTATGATAATAAATACCTAAAGGACCGAGCCGTTCCTAAAGAGGAGTACTACGAATAATAAGCTGATACATCATTTCCCGTGGAAGATCCAAATCTTTTTAATGAATTGATCCGAATTCGAAATAGTGAGAAAGGAAATGCAAGAAGGTCTGTTGATTCTACATCACGCTCTGTAGGATTTGAACCTACGACATCAGGTTTTGGAGACCCACGTTCTACCGAACTGAACTAAGAGCGCTCTAACAACTAACTCCTTGAAAGAAAGACGAAAGATAATCCTAGGCTAGTGCGAAGAAGAGCTCTCCTTTTCCTCATTCCTATTTTATAGGTTGGGGAAACCCTGTATTTTAGGTAGCAGGCGAGATTTCACTAAAATAGAATCTCATTCCAAGTTGATCACTTATCTGGCAACTGGACCAGAAAGAAGTGCGCCTATTCTATTACCAGACTAGAAAGAAGAGACAGAAAAGGAAAGACAAAAGTGGAATCCATCGTTTATCGGTTTTGATAGGGTTAAATTACCAGAGTTAGCTCGTTGCGTTGGAGTGAAAGCGATTATAGTTTTCAGAATTATCCTCATCCATAAGCTATTTATTTAAGCTATTTATTTGATTGGGTATTTGATTTCACTCTTACCTAATCTCGATCTCAGAAAGCCTCTCTTAATGGGCTTAGATTCCTCTACACCTTTCTCGCTTCAACTTAGGCTTCGAGAAAGGATAATGGATTTTTGTGTAGTTAGGTCCTCTCACTAGGGAATGCTCAACCTTTGTTCTTTCTTTCGGGTCTTTGCCAGGGGCTGCAAGCGGTGACTGGTTCGATAGGACCTGGAGAAAGAGAGGGATATGCTTTTTTCTTTTATCTGGGACTTGAAGAGTTCCATTCGTTCTTTCTTTCTTAAGCAAGGAAAAGCTCTAGTCTGATAGGCCCGGTGAGTCCAACTTCCCTGATCGGATTAGCTCTCGTTCAAGAAGCCTAGCCTTCTTTCGTCAATAAAGAGGCTCTGCAAGACCAACGAACACAGAAGTTCTCAGTCATCTATTGCTGCGGCTCTGGCCTGATAGTATTAGTTTATCATTTCAAACAAAGAGCTGAGCGGAAGGGGAGAGAATAAAATTGCATATATATAAGGGGTAGTTCAATTACTGAGCCATAACCATAAGCACTTTGATTCACCAATCAGGGATGCCACCACTGCTTCCTTCGGGTAAGCTCACCCTTCTTTCTTTGCTCGAGATGCTGAAAGAAAGGTTGCATAACGCATCGATTTTCCGGGTTTCGGCAGGATCAAGGCAGAGGCCATTGTAGTGCGCGATTTCTCACGTTTTCTGGGTCTGATGGCTGATACGGGAATACCTGGAATAGACGAACCGCGTTGATTCGTCCTCGATGTGTGTAGACCTTCACGAAAGCTTTAATAAAGCTAAGCTTGGTGGATCAATCCCCACCTTCTTTTCCTTCTGCTCTCTATTCGGGCAGTAAGGCAGATGTACAAAAGGCAAGGTACTCCCATACCACTAGGGGCCTTAGGAATCAAGTCCTAAAAGCGATTTAATGAACACAGGGGAAAAGGGGCAGTGACTCTTGAGCCAGGAATTTCTCTAAACCTCCTTCGCTTGGTAATGCAAGAACAACATTTGAATGCCTGGAAACAGCCAATCTTCTTTCTTTTGCTGCTGATCTCACATCGGGAGCAGCTCTTTCTTGTTCAGGGTCTTTGAGATCCCCCCTCCGACTCCTATTGTTATAGCTAAAGAAAGCCCTCGTCCTCCTACTATACTCTTTCTACTCAGTAAAGCTCTATCTATAAAAACCCCTTCCCAGAGGAGAGCAAGGATGAGTATTGGATTCCGGGATTCATTCTCGTCTTGATCCACTAAACGATTTTCGAGATCTACAAAAACTAGGCGCTGTCAAGCGTAATGATCCTTGAGAAGATCACAAAAAGCGGGGAGATCTGTAGGTTTTTGGCTCAACTAAATTCGATTCAAAGAATTTGAAAAAATTGAATTCGATTCATCCACACTTCCAAACACGAGGCAAGCTTGCTGGCTGGGAGCTGTATGAGCGGTAACGTCCACGTACGGTTTCGTGAGAAGGGCGGTGGACAGAAATGGCCTTGTTGTACCTTACTCTCGTCTTCAATGGGGTCTGCTCCTTTTTTGGCGGGGAGAGTATGCCAATATGATCAACATTTTCTCTTCGATTTCTCGGAAAACTAGCCCGAGAGACGTATCGTTGTTATGCAAGATGTGTTCTTCATTTTCTTCTTTCTCGCCTGTCTGCTCACCCGGTTCTGGCAAATGGATGTCAAAACTGCTTTCCTTAACGGAAATCTTCAATCAATAGGATGTGTACATGACACAACCTGAGGGTTTTGTCACTCCATAAAATGCTGGAAAAGTTTACAAGCTACAACGATCCATTTATGGATTAAAGCAAGCTTCTCGAAGCTGGAATCTTCCTTTCAATGATGCAATCAAAGAGTTTGGTTTTATCAAGAACGAAGATGAACCTTGTGTTTACAAGAAGGTCAGTGGGAGCACTGTTGTCTTCCGTCTGTTGTATATGGATGACATACTTCTCATTGGCTCTTCAAGACCTACCCTACAGTCTGTAAAGACTTGGCTAGGGAAATCCTTCTCTATGAAGGACTTAGGTGGGTTGTTCAGCTAATTGACGAGTGAGAAATAAAAAAAAAACAAAGAAGCCCAGCAGTTCGATTCGGGAAGTTGTTCGATCTGGCATCTCCAATCGGGAGGATCCGAACAGCACAAGTGGCATTGAGCAGGCAGTCTTTGAGGACGAAGTCGGTGCAATAGTAAGGCGAGGGGATATTGTTACTATGAATCTGACTCTCAAGCAGTGAAATCCTTGCAGCCTAACTAGCAGCTTAGCTTGCTGTTGTCAGTCTGGTTTGCATTCTATTTTCTACTTCTATACGATAATCTTGATGCATATAAGGTTGAATTAGTTCCTATTAGGGTGCTTGATGTGTGCGGTTCTTTTCTTCTCTATGAGATTTCGATTCTTTCCGTGACTTGACTTGCTTTAGTGCGTTCTATGCCTTGCTGAGTCAAATAGAGCTTCCCGGGATCTTTCACTGGAGAAGATGTGGATTTGTAACTACCAACTTCGCCTAACTCTTAGCAGACCCTTATCGGGCCCTAGTCTATGAATTTCTTATATATCATTTATTCTATAAGGATTCTCTTTTGAGTTCATTGATTGTCTTGATTGGCCCTTCGGCCCGGCCCTCTTCAACAAATTATGTCTTCTTTTTCTGCCTATGGATCTGTCTTCTTTGCAAGAGCCGATTTGTTCACAGACGATTTCTGAACACTTTTAAAAAGTTTTATAGATTCGAGCTATGCCCTGAGTGAGGTATAAAGGTTGAAAACCGTTAGCAAGGCTAGGCAACTTCTCGCTACTGTTCTTGTTCGAAAATGCCCTCCTGTTCTTACTGCTTGGGCTGATGAGTTTACTCCAATCCTATAGGATGTAATGATTCACCCTCCCTATTTAAGGGACAAAGTCTATCATCTGGAGAAGGCTTTTCTATACTATATTTCCAATAATGCCTCGATGAGACTTCCACCCGGCAGTAGGAAACCCCGCTTCCTATCTAAAAGCGGAAGATCTTAAGAGTGAATGATTCGTTGATTCTTTTCGCTTTTGAGTTTGCTTATTGAATGAAGAGAGGGATCCTTTTACAACCTCTTAGAAGAGTTATTTCTGGTATTTCCCAGAGAAAGACAAGAGCTCTAACAACAGAAAAGTAAAGTGAATCGATAATAGACAAAGTGTGTGTGCCTTTAAGTAAGGTGATGCACATGTATCAACATGCATCATATATGATATTTACAGGATCTGGTTCACCGAGTCCCGTTCTAAGCGTAGCGGATACAAAGTCAGCGCTAAAACTTCTGAGCCTGAAAAAGGAAAGAAAATGAGATGAAAGAAATGGCGACAATCCGCCTTAGACTCTATCTCGTGCCTTACTGCGCTTTCTTGAATACAGACGGGCTGGCTGACTGGCATCGTACAATAGAGTTGGTTGAACCCGCTTTCTTAGCCGCTACTACGCGAATACCCTTTCCTCCGTCTTAGAGGTACTCATACATATCCACATCCAGCTTCGATTCCTAGTGGAACCTCATTCCGAGGCTGTTCTTTATCACGGCTTCTATGAGAATCTTTGCGTTCAATCACTTTGGCATAAGATCCCATTTTCGCGTAAAGGCTGGTCCTAGGTATTCCCTCTCACCTAAAGACTTTATCAGCTAGACTAGTGGAGCTGCACTCATAATGCCTGAACCCCCTTGAGGTGAAAGCACATTTGATCCTACTTTAAAAGTAGAGCAGAGAACCTGGAATGGAGAAAGGCGAAAATGCCACGTTCTATCATTAGTATTTCACTCCTGTAAGTCCAGCCCTTGGCTACACTCCATAGACAGTACGTACTTCTTAGTTCGGATATGCAAGGATAAGGATTCGAACTGATGTACCAAAAACCGATGCCTTACCACTTGGCTATACTCCATACGTGGACGGTAAGGTCCGCTCCCCCACTCGGGAGTTGGTTTGCTTTGAAAGCGATTCAAGAGCATAAATCATGAACTGAACTCGCTCGAAACCCTAAGCAAGAAATAGGCTCATAAGACCTCAGCTTAATAGGTAGAGAAAGAGGGAAGGAACTGATTTAGCATACCCCGATTCATCTTAGGAAAGCACTTTTCAGTGGGAAAGAGTCATGAACGAGCTTTCCCTTTAGGTGAGTCGATTCAAGACCGGTCAATTGAATTGAGGAGAAGATCATAACGTCTCAGTTCGTTGCACGTGTGTGACCCAGCCGGGGTATGCGGACTTGCTTTCTTTCGGAGTCGTTTTTGCGGGGCGTACTAAAGCCACGAAGATAGCGTTACGAGATTGCTCGGGACACATGGAAACTTAGATACCTCCAAATGGAATTATCCATGATTCCTAGGAGTGAGTGCTAGCTGCGAGACAGAGACCATCTTGTATCAGACAAATGGCGTCTGCTATACGTTCTGGTAGTGCTTCCCTGCAACTTATTCTTAGTTGGACACCAAAACCGAGCACTACGGTAATATTGAATAAGCAAAAAGTTTAAGAATGAATGTTCTACGGAAAGGGTAATTTCCCAGAGAGATTTGAATTAATCTAACCACCACTTCCATAGTAGAAGATATCGGATCTCCTGTATGTAAGGAAAGGCACCTATTCAATTATCAGTATAGATGATTTCAGTTGCCCTTTTTTGGAGCCTTAGGCAGCTACATCTTTCCTTCGACGGACATATCATATCCATCCCTTATAGGTTCAGCGGTTGGTACCTCTATTTCATCTAGCTTTGGAATGGGCTAAGGCTCTTCTGCTTTCTTGGGTAGGGAAGTTCTTGATTTGGAACTTCTCAGCGTAAATTCCCTATATTCGATAGACCGTCATTCGTACTCTTCCGACTCGGCTCAGCGCCTTACGTCTCAGCGCTTTCTCCCCTGGGAATATCATCTGAAGCTGTTTCAACAACCAGTTTTTGGTCTTTTTCTTCAACCTTGGGATAGCTCCTTCTTCCGGTAGCTAGCCAGGAGGATCGAGAGAGTTGCTCAAGTCCAGACTAAAGATAGAGACCGGAAAGATAACGAGACGGATCTTATGCCAATGGTTTGGTTTGCATCTTTCTAAATTGATTATTCGTAATTTCAGCATTTCATTCCGAAGAATAGGAAGATCGATCTGCATTAAGATTATCTTATATAAGTAGTTCATAATGTGACTCCCACTCTGTCTGCTGCTAAAGCCTTTGAAACCTATGCTCTAATAGTCTATTGAGCCACTGGTACTTCTAGGATTATAACCCGACACTAGACGGTGTAAGGTAATGGTAAAGCAGCTAAGTAAAAAAAGCTTAGCAGGAGGTCTTTTCGAGCCTCTGATTCATCTATAGGCTTTGAAGCTGAGTCGTACAAATGAGATATAGATCATAGGAATTCCCACTGCACACAAACAAGATCAGATGATTCTCTGTAGGGAACCCTCTCCGAATATTATAACCCTAACCGATTGAGCTGAATCCCTACTTCTAGGACAATAGCACACGAGCGATTGGCCGTGCTTCCGGTTGATAGTTATGGTTCCTGAGGTGCGAATTCTAATTGCTCCGAGTGATACCCGAAAGAACTCATAAGTAGTCAAGAAAGTATGCAAGAAGAACAAAACCCTCTTCCCCTTATTAAGAATATCCATCGTCCCCTACTTCTTTATCTCTTCTAGGATTATAGAGGCACCCCACACGCTTAGGTAAAGGCATTGCAGCTAAGCCAAAGAGCTCTTCTGTGGGCTAAGATTGAGTTTCACCCTATTCTGCGAACGAGCTAACTTTCAATAGATTCAGCTGAACCAACCGTAAGGATTTGGGGTTTTGCTGTCGATTCTCTCATCTTGCAAAACACCGGCGCGGGATTGCTTATTGATTTTCTTGTCTGACCAGTACAACAACACCGCATGTACACCCGGCGAAAGGTAAAGACAAGGCATTCCCCTCAATTAGCGTACCCCAAAGAAAGCCTGTATCGAGTCTGAGATGAGGAGTTAGCCTTGATTCACTGGCTGAAGAGTCAAGAGATGCAGATGCATAAGATGAGTAAACTATGAGTATGAGCTTTCCTTCTCTCACTCTATCGGAATAGCCTAAAGCCCTGACTTCTGAAACAACCCCGAGGGTGATAGAATAAGCTGTTGTCGATCGAGACGAGTTAGCTTGTTTAAAGGAATCTCTTCCACCATCCCCAAAGAAAGAGCTAGATTCAGAAGAATAGGCGAGGAAGGGGGATTATTCCATCGACATGCCTAGGTCATTATCTCGATCAGTTTGGTGACAAACAAGTAAACCAGAAGTTCTAATTCTAATGCTTAACCCAGAGTTGACCCGCTCTCTAGCCAGCAAAAGACCAGGAAAAGGATTTAAACCTATTCCCTTTATGACTAGGGAATGTAGACATACGATTCCCGCTCCCTTTCCGCTTTTCGCATTGGAAACCTCAGCAGAAAGAACAACAGAAGGAAGTATTTTTTAGTAACGCTCATACATTCCGAAAGAAGAGTTGGTTTATGATTCGGGTTTTTATAGTTTTATAGAGCGATGGGGAGGGCTCACGGAGGGTTATAGCACCTGCCTCGTTCATAGGCTCACAGTACGAATTCTTCTTCGCCTCTAGGGGAACTGTCTAAGGAGCTTACTTTATCAATCAAAAGAAGCTGGTGGCATTCCCATCGGGGCACAATCCTCATCATCCGAGAAGTCTAACTAAACAACTATTTGAAAAACCCATTCCTTCTATGGCTAAGCGGTTTGAAAGTCTAAATCCGCGGACTTTGAAGGCCTAAAAGACTTTTACTAAATAGAATCGATTGCTAACAGCCTCTTCTCTACCCAAATGCACATGTTAAAAATCCCCCAAAGACAGGGTCTGACCATTGCCCTCTTCTACTTGATCTTCAGGGTTAATCCCCACCTCGACCGTCTACTATGGAATGAGAAGGCCATGCTCTTGTTCACTGAGTCGCAAGTTCTGAACCTACCTCGCATCTGCTCCGACCACCATACTATCGCCTTCAACTCCGACTTAACCACTCTGCCTTGTCGTGATTCTCGTCCTTTCCGTTTCGAAGCAGCCTGGTTAACTCACCTGGATTTTCCTACAGTTTTCAAGAATGCTTGGGAGCAAGAAGAGGAAGTTCCCTTGGCAGGCGAAGTGGCTGACATTGTAGAATGGTTTCCGCTGAACCGATACGATATGCTTTGTTCGCTCGTGAAAGCTAGGATTGGAAGCGATTTGGATTGCTGCTTGATTGTCACAATGCAAGAGATAGGAGAGGTCTTACAGAGCCTTTATCTTCCTTTCCGGTATTGCTATCGGATTCACTTCTTAATCTCGATTCCACAGCGATCACACTACTGGAACTGGAGTTGAGACCCTTAATATCATACCCGATGAAATAAATAGTAATAAAGAACCTTTCCTTATCGATATAAGGGGTAGAAAACATGTGATTCATTCACTTTAAAAGTACATAACAACGGATGTGATACCGTAAGGGAATAGGGCATAACCCTTCTCAAGAAAGAGGAAGGTCTTGCATAGCCAGAGATAGAGCAAGGATGTAAAACAAAAGCACTTCGAGTTTATGATTGAGTTTTAGGATTTCCTTCACTTTAATGAAATAACTCACTTGTCTGGAACCTTGAGATAAGGAATAGAAGCAAAAGCTATCTCCAAACAAGTAGTAGTAGTAAGCATATATTAATCCCTTGAAAGGCGCTTTCTTTCGGTTGTTTAGGGACTTGTTTAGAATTTTAAAGAACGAAAGAAAGGTTGGATCACTCGTAGGGTGAAGACAAGTTAGGTTGTTGAGCCAAGGTCAGGGAAGAAAGCAGCCTTTAAGTACGGTACCTCATAATCTGCATTTCCAGTCTTGTAGCGAATAAAGGTCAAAGGTCCCGGTAGGGGTCAGCAGCCTCGGGAGGCGGAGGTGAACAAGAAGGACTCTCTCTCGCAGCAAGCACCTACTCCTAACAAGCATCCAATTTATCTTCTCATTTGAGATGTTACAAATAATGCCTATTTTCGATCTTTTTCCTGGTAGAAAGACTACACTTCCCGCGAAACCTCCTCTCGAATGTACACTAAAGGCTTAAGGTGTGTACTTCCCCCGAAAGAGACCTATTGATAGATATCCTGTGAGAGTGCGTGGGATCTATTCCCAAAGGAATCTCGTCTTAGTGGTTATAGAGAGAGGTGAAAGATGGAGTTCGCGGCGTGAAAGAAGGTGCTGTGCCTTCAAGTAGTGGGCCTCCTGGTCCATTGAATAATGTTGCCAAGCCCAAATTTTCCTCCTCCTCCCCTAGTGGGACGATTCCTCCTAAGACTATTAAGCCCATTAGGCCTGCTTCTCATTTAACTTCTCCGCCTAGTCCATATGTGTCCACGATTTCTTCCCCTCAATTTGTTTACAGATTAATTCCTCCCCGAGCTTCGAAGGACCTCAACTCTGGTATAGTTATGGTTCCTCCTTCTTCTGACATGAACGTGCCTATACTTACTCAGCCATCGGAACCTCCGGACAGAAAAGTGGGCATGGAAACCGATAATCCTTTACCGGATATGGGCTCTGATATGATTATTGATCCTCTTGCTCAGCAAGGAATTCCTACTCCTATTGTTAATCCATGAAGATCATCACATGGAATTGTCGGGGTACAGGGAACAACGTTTTCATACGAAATTATATAGAATTATTGCGTCGGGAGAGATCTGATGTTATTTGTCTCTTAGAAACTAAAGCGGCACTGGGGTATGGGTTCAAAGCTTGCTCGGAGGTTTCAATTTGATCGGGTTTACGAAGTAGCCGCATCGGGTTTTGCTGTTTGCTGGTGGTTTGATCTTACTATGGCATCCTTCTTCTTTCAATTTGGTAGTTTCTGCTTGCTCGGATCATAGTATACATACTGAGATTTCGGGGGGTGGTCGCCGCGTTCTTCTATCCTTTGTGTATGTCCAGCCTTGCACGACTAGTAAGGCTATGTTTTGCGATGCTCTGAAGTTGTTGTTCGATTAATAAACTGTGGATTGTTATGGGTGACCTTAATGATATCGCTCTTCTAGCCGAAAGGAAGGGTGGCTCGGGGCTTCGCGGCGGTTGTCACCGGTTCGACCCGCGGGTAGGGGTTGGGAACGTCCAGCTGGCGCCTGCGGCAGCGCCTCGTCCAGCCGCCCTTGGGAAAGCAACCGGATTAGCAGGGGGTTTTGGCTGGGTCGGGGAGCGCTTGGGGAAAGATCCCTAAGGGAACTTGCTCTACGTTTGATTTACATTCCATTCCGGGATAGGCGGCTCAGACTAATCTAATAAGTGAAGTACTTGAATCAATTCCCTCTTTGCCAGTAGCTAGTTTAGATATGGAAAGCGGTTCGAGTCAAGTGTCAGTAAAAGAACCAATTGTTGGCAGTCGTCGTCTGATCAATTGGCTCGGACACCAGACCGCTCGTGCCCGACCATGCTGTCTCGCGATAAAAAGAAATGGATGCGGAAACTGGAAAGGAAGACTTGTTCCAACTTCGGAGCGAAATAGAGAATCCTAGGTGAAATGAATCATATTCATAACTGATTCATAACTGATTCACAGGATATACCTACAGCCACTGGGTAGTGGTCCGACGATGGGCGGGATCGATCTACGGCGGCACAGCCCAATCACTGCGAAGTAAAAAAAAGTAGGACATGAGAGAATTCCGCTACAACTATATGATAGGCTAACAGCTTTTAGTCGTGTTAAAATTTAGAAGCTAATCAAACCTATTTATTTGATGACCTAAACGATAGCTGAGCCGAGTAGGAAGAGGTGATGCGAAGTAGCTTGTAATATCAAAGTAGCTATGCGCGTAGCTAAGAACTTGTAGCCCCAATCAACTAAGGAAAAAAAGCTTAACAGTGCAGTCGGGGTTGAATCTCCTTCTGTCTAATCCCCCTAGTCCAGCCAGCCTTCTCTATGCGGAAGAGTTGTTGGCTAATACTTTGAGAATTCGATTCATTGATTCTCGATTATCTTCTAGAAACTGGCTAGCATAGATAGACCATCCCAAGGCGTAATCGGAGAACCTACCATCAGTCCCTACGCAACTACATCATTCGTTCAAATCTCTCTATCCGGAAAGATAGAATAAAAGCCCAACCCAAGAAATGCCAACTCAAAAGTGAAAGACGGTCAGAGCCTTCGTTAGCGGTGTACTTTTTATCCTATTATGATACGCAATTCGTTATTCCTTTTTTTTTTTCAAGTATGAGTCGGATCACTCTCAATTGAATCTTTTCCCTTCACTTGCTTGAACTGCTTCTTCAGCACAGGCGAAGAAAGAGTAAAATTCTGTATTCAGATACTCGATATGGGACATCGATCAAGGAAGATTATTTGATAAAGTAGGATTCATTGGCAACCTTCAGAACCAGATATCCCGGGTTTTCTTTCTTCAATTGAGTAGATTGATAATGAAATTGATTAGTGGTCATACTTCCTTTCTTCTTATCCGATTCTACAATTCGATCCAGTCGCTCCTGGTGACCTCTGTGAGTTCTTTTTTATAGTTGCTCGGTAGCTTGACCAAGAGGTTGTGATGAAGGTGAAATTCCTCTTTCCTTCTCTCATGCCTTCTTCCGTCGTTCCGAGGTGGTGACTCACTGGCTAGTGTTCCCGCTTTATTAGTAAGAGGAAGGAAGGGAGTTGTATGAGAAGGAACCCGCACAGTCGGTTAAAGAAAGACTACAGGATCCCCAATAGGACTCCAAGGAGCCACTGAGAGGTGGGTGGGCAACTTTAGGTGAAACGAGAAGGCTTTGAGTCTAATAACGAGCTAAAGAAAGAATATCGTAGATAGAGATAGGGAATTCATAAGAAAAAGAGGACTCTACAATATCCCACAATACAATCTGAAGGTAGGAGTGGATAAACTGGGGAATCTTACTCGATATCTCTAGTAAGGGCGATTGCGGATACCGGCACCTGAAACCACATATCAGCCAAGCCACATGCATTCATCATTGAAAGAAAGCGCATGCATCTGGTCAAAGAAAGAGCATTTCCTCCAAATTTATCATCTGCACTTGAGGAAACTCAATCCTTTGAATCAGTAAATGAGGATGCTTTATGTTCTTTTTTTGGTTGCAGTAGTTGATAGAGTTGCTGGGGATAGAAACCTGCTTGTTAGATTAGTATCGGGGGGGTAAGAAGAAGAGCCTCACTCCCTTCCCTATGATGGGAGTAGGTATTGGATTCGGCTAACTAGTAATGCGGA